ACCGCTGGCCCTATATCCCTACGGATAATAAGTGGAGGGACTTTACTGGACTCGACCAAGCGGGACTGACTGATAAAAGCACACTTAACTGCTGCAGGAAGGACTGAGCGGCATTTGTAAACTCGCATTTAGAACACCTCGGCGAGGAGACTATTTCGTTGGAGGACGGAAAAAGCCAAATCGAGATGAATGGAAGATGCCTATTGCGGGTCTGGTCCCTGCTTCCTCACATTGATCGATTACATGGTGTTAAGCAATTGATATCGACCTTTCTCATGCAATTGAATGCTCCAAGCGATCAGTCCATGACTTCCTTTGTTGGCTCCTACTCTACCAGACGGTGACCGGCTCAATAGAGCACCTTTGGGCGCTGGCTTTTCGAAACCAAGTTAGGGAATCAGTGACCAACAGCTTGAGAAAGCAAAAAAGTTTCATCTCTTACGATAAACACTGAATTGGATTAGCCCCTGCAGGAATTGAACCTACAAACAAGGCTTTTTCCTTGTGTTACCTAACTAAAGAGCTCCCAAGGCCACCGATCCGTAGCGTTCATCATAGCAATAATAAACATCACTGAACCTTTTAACCGGGACAAAGGTCCCTCTCTCTTGATTAAACCATCGGTCGGTAAACGACGGAGAATTTCAATCATGGTACGGGCCCTCTGATTTAAAAAAAATGGCCTATGGCAAAGATCCTTCTCTTCCCCCCACCCTCTTCCACTATTCCAATCCTACTGAAATGAATAGTAAATTCCGGAAGGGAAGCCGGTAAATACCTTCCCACGCACCTTTCGAACCAATCAAGGTCACGCCCAGAAAGTCTTCATAGGATCATAGGCGTATCCCAAAGCATGCCTGCTTTCAGACGCTCGTGCTTCTTTCGAGGCCACTAAAAGGTACTTTAAATCAAACTGAAAGGAAATAGCTCCTAAAGACTGAGTCCCTTCAACTTAATTAGCGTATGTAACCATAGAACGAGTACAGCAAAGAGGGAAGGTTTCGGGAAATAGAGGGACTCTTCCCGTATTGCAAGCAACCTTAAGAAAGCGTTCAGTCCCCCATGCTTCAAAAGTAAATTCTCAACTACCGTTTACCTTTTTTTTAGTATGAGCTCTCTCAATGAAAGCGTTTCGGCGGGGCTAAGTTGGTTAGAGTTCTGTTCGCCAGAAGTAGCGTCCCGGTGGAATAAGTCGAAGTTGCGGGATCCTGGGTACAACGAGACCGAAACTACGGAAGGAAATGGGAGCCCCACATCTGATGTGAAGTGAAGGAGAGCTCGCGGCGATTCCATTCTGTGGGCGCCAGAATCACCGATCTCTTCGCATTTCACCGCTCCACCGGAAATTCCCTCTGCCCCTACCGTACTCCAGCTTGGCAGTTTCCACCGCCTGTCCAGGGTTGAGCCCTGGGATTTGACGGCGGACTTAAAAAGCCACCTACAGATTGATTCTAAAAAGAAGAAATAGAAGTAACGGCGAGAGTGGGTCCCGTGACTTCCCGGCCAGAGGAGAGGTTTCAGTCAACTGCTGCCCCTCTTCCGGCTTTGAAGCAAGTGACGGGGTCGGTTTCGGAAAAGCAGCCGAGACTCTGTGCCTAGTTAGGTTAGAATCGTTGAGCGAGTCACCACTTAGGACTATTAGGTGAGCAGTTTTAATATGAATGCTTCTGGAATCACTTTCGAATCTGATCCCGTTGGTTGGACGGACTAGGCCCTCCAATTCATGAAAGAGGTGAAGGAGGATAGGCTCTGAAGCCCGGTCTCAGGCAAGAAAGAGAAAGAAAGAAAGACAATCACGACTGTCTGGTCTGTCCGTTCCTCAAAGCAAGGAGCGGAACCCTACCTATGATGACTCACTTTAGGTTGAACCTGATCTGAGATCTCTCCCGTCTTCAAAAACCAAGCAATGAAGCCAACTCTCACCTTCGATTGATAGATGAAGAGCCCCGCCAAACCAATGAAAGTTGAGAAAGATTTTTCATCTTGAAATGAAGCTAAGAGCGCATCTGGTCTTCACGAAAAAAGCGACGGGTTACGGGCTCATCTCATATGTCCGATTCAGGCATCTCTCTTATTGACGCAATTGGAAGATCAGGATTTTTTTATCAAGCGGGATCAGATCCGGCTTTAGCGAGAACAGCTGTAATTGAATCGGGAACGGAAAGACTTCAAGTCAGAAAGTCAGCCTGAGAAAAAGCCCTTTCTTGATCTATGATATTTGAAGAGATTTTTTTTGATCTCTTAGAGGCCTTCGCTTTCTAGATTCAATTGAGGTCTAAAAGTCGATTCGGGAACGGACCCGATTCATGAACAGGGGAAGCATAAACTATAGATTCTCCAATCCCTTGACTTTCTCTTCTCTTGGTGGTGAATGAGTTAACCCGCTAGACTAGAGGGAATCGGCCAGCCGCGCCCTTCCATTAGCAGTGAGCTTTAGTCGACCAGAGGAAACTGGGGCATAGGTGAAGGAACGAGAGCCACTCCACTATCTCCTCGGGCATCTTCCAGCGCTGGCCCTGTTTCGGCTTATAGCAGAGCAGCAGACAGGTGAGAAAGAGGAGGATCGAAAGAAAGCAAGAACGAAAGTCTGTGATATACGAGATGGGAATGGAGTTGTCCCAACCTGTCTTTGATTCCAGGATCGATAGCAGCTCGACTTCCGGCATTGATGAGCTAGAGGAGCAAGCAGAACGGGAAAACAGGGACAGAGGCAATGAGTTCCACTGCCATCCATTACTTCAGTTAAGTGCACGCCTTCCGGTAAAGGAAGTCCGGGCCATCAAGTAATCAAGCAGCAAGTTCAGTCTTTTCAGGGCGAGCTGACCGCAGAAACCGTAGACTTCCATGATGAACCCACCTTAGCCACCTCCGATCAGACAGAAAGATGCGATCGTTAGAGATTCGACGATTCCCGGTTGGACCTATTCAAGCGATTGAACGAGATACTCGACAACTAGAAAGACGCACTTGAATACTGAATGCTATGAGTCGAGAGAGAAAGAATGAATATCACCAACCATAAAGACGATAAAAGAAGGCACTCCCGTTCCCCCGAAATCATCTTCTGTGCGTGGTTATCCAATCATGATGTGGTAGGCTTAGTAGGGCTCGAACCTACAATCTAACCGTTATGAGCGGTACGTTTCAACCAATTAAACTATAAGCCCCTACGGATCTCTACATGCAATTCGCTCACTTCGGGAAGAGCGGACGGAAGGCGACGGGGAGGCCTTTGCTCTATCTGCTTCTTCCTCTTCTCAGGAATGAAGAATTAGATAAAAAAAAATGGATTATATTATTATATATATAATATTCTATATCTATTATTAGAATTAATAATATAATTAAGCAAGCGGCCCTTTTGCGACTCAAACTGCCGGTACGCTTTCCGGCTCGCAACGACGCAAACTGCCGGTACGCTTTCCGGCTCGCAACGACTCAAACGGGCGGAGGCTCTCTATTTGCTTGCACTGCCGGCTGTTCGCCTTTAGTTAGAAGTAGAAGTCGCTCTTTGCCCCACACTTCTAAAAAAGTATGGATTAATTAAGTAAGAAAAAAAAACTTGGTTACGGGAACCGAAGGTTAGGCCGACTACTTACTTTCTCCTTACCCTTAACAGGATTGTCTCCTACCGATCGAGGAAAGGCTTAGAATCCATGCTTTGACCGGTAATGTCCAATCTAAGAACGTCTTGTGCCTTTTCCTGGGCCCCCTTCATTCTGACTTAGCTAATTAAATTATTTCTATTTCTAATGGGCTTATACTTTTTTCTATATCCCCTGAGAAAAGAAAGTCCTGCTATATCTAATGTATTTTTTCCAGGACCGCTTGCTTCTGATCGCGCTTTAGAGTCTGTGCCGGTTGATGATCCTCAGTCGCAAGGTCAAAGAGGGTCTGATTTCTAGCATCTATGAAATCACTAAGTCTGGTAGGCTTCTGCACATGAAAGGCGTAATGGTTCATTCAAGATATTTTCTGTCAGCTGCTGAAAAGAGGCTACAGAGGCCGGTCTGACGGTACCTGAACCAAACGACCGCAGGACCATGTAAAGATGGAACAAGTCTGGCCAACAAGCATAGGACTCAAGTGTAAGCGAGCGCTGTGTTCTCGGGTGTGCTGAACTTGGATGAAGGTCGACCAGACCGCCTTTCCCTGAAAGGTTAAAAAAGAGCGCTTATAAGACAGATGCCATAGGAAAGACATTCTGGCTTTTTGACTTGACTGACTTCTATTCCCTAGCCTTAACGCTGCCTTAGCTGCCACAAGACGTTCAAGCACTGCGAGTCGTGCTTCTAGCGAGGAAGCACTCCTCTATAAATTGCACCCACATAACATAGGGAGTCTTACTCGCCGATCGAATTATCTGAGAAGACCAATCGTCGAAGCTATTTCCCACAGGAAAGGAAGTTCTCGACTGAAACATGTGTGAACCGTAAACCGATCCCTCTTGATAGACCTACTTACGTCACTCGAGCTTATCTCTGTTTCCGGTTGAGCAAGACAATCCCTTGAAAAGGCGCATATCTCCTTTCATTTTTGATAACTCCAGCACCTGGGATTACCGGGTATACTACAGCACCAGGTTAGAGGGAATTATAGAACAGAACGCGGGGTTGGCTGGTTTGCTTATGCTATCCCGCTTCCTCTAGCTGGTTTAGAACCTTCCCATACTGATAATGAAATAGATCTAGCTCTAGTACCAGGTCTACCCCCTACTCTAGAACCTACAGCGCTGGTGGGATTACTAACTACGCATACATACCGTCACTTTAGCTCTAGAACTCGAAAGAGGGGCTTACTTGTTGGCAGGTTGGCTTCTTCTATCCTCACCTTGCTTCCTTTAGGCGTGTGCAATCAGTCTTGCTTGCTTTACCCTATTGCTATTGCTAGCATTAGCACTACCTCGACGTCCCACAGCTGATTCTCAAGCAGCAGATTCTGGGCATGGAGATCCAATTTCTGATTCACCTGTTCCAAGGAAGAGATAGAATATCTAATTCAATTAGCAGATCAGATGTAGCATTAGTTCTTTAATACTTTATTTAAGGTGCGAATGCGGGAAGGTGCCTAGCCTTTACATATGAATCTGACTCTACCTTATTCAATTCAAGTAGGCTGTTTTCGGGATAGTGCTAACCTTCCTAGAATATAAGTCTTTCGATATAATAATCTAATCAGGCTAGAATCTTCTTCCTTTCTATCCCTTGATGTGAAGAAAGGGGAAGGGATCGTCATGCAAGAACTAGAAGAGGCTCCTCTAAGAGGTGGTCCTTCCTTCTATTGATCGGTTGAGTCGACGAGAGCTTTCCGAGAGATTCTCATAGATCGGATGATCCCACGACCTATTCTCAGTTGGGGAATCTTCCTGCGACTAAGCTATTTGTCTGGCCAGTCGCTTCTCTGTGGGCTCTTGGGAAAGAGTCTCATCTGGGAATTAGTAAAAAACAGTACCAAAGAGGGCGGCAAGAACTCCTTTTTCCATGAGCTTTGGCTACTTACTTTAGGTCATTAGTGTCTCGTCAACTGGATGGGATATTCATTCTTAGGGCCTTGAAGTGGAAGAAGCCCCGGCTGACTAAGCCAATGAAGAGAGAATCAGGCAACGTACTGAAATGGGATGTGAAAGGTGAAAGCCTTACCCTCCACACTCTTTTAGAAAGCTAGCGCCATCTATCTGTCAGCAAAGCCCCCCTTTTTTTAATAGTAATATAAAATCAGACATGAAGGGGAATCCAGTCTTAAAAGCTCATCTGACCCTTCTTCCCCAGTTCCTAGAAATGCCATCAAACCCGCTTTCCCACTCCCTGAAGCCGAAAACTCGATTTTCATACTGGGCTACTAAGTTAAGTATTAAACTGCCCGAACCCGCCCTATTGAAAGTTCTATCATCAGTTCATTTCTATCCCCGCCCCGAGGAAAGCCCTACCTAATAGCTAGGGTTTCGGTTTCGTTAGCGTCAGGCGAAAGAAGGTAGCACTTGAGTTGCCTCCGATACCATAGGGAAGCGGCCATAAAGTCTTGGAGGCATGGGACAAAGTCTACTGTATCTACTGTTCCAGTCACTCGCTTCAGTAAGTTCCGCCTCGATCATAGCTCTCTGCTCCGAGCTATGCACCATCTGCACTTCCCGTTCAAGTATCTCGGACCGCCGTGAAGGTATCTGAGGAATGCTGCACAATCAGACTCATCTCTCTTATCTACAGCATCCGCGGCAGACGATGTTTCACTTATAATCTGAGACAAATTCAATAGTTCCGGCTGAGAAGACCACCAAAGGGAATATCCAAGGTACACGCAGGGCAAGAGTCTATTTACCATATCGGACAACGGATATCTTTCTTTTTCAACCTTCAGGCTCGGACCAAATGGTTCCAGTATAATTCTGTGAGAACATGGCAAAAACCTCAAAAGGAATGGCTTAACTGGGCAGAGCGTATAGAGAGTGATGACAAGATTGTCGAGATTTTGAAGAATGTTGGCATCTACGAATGCATTCCATTTTCCAAGCAAAATATCCCCGCTCGATGATCGCTGTAGCCCTTTGCTTCTTGAGCACATCTACCCTTTGACTTCGGCTTTGGGTTGATTCCATTCCTTCGGTCATGGACGTGTCCTTGTTAACTAGCTTGCCATTCTACGGACTGGATGTGACTGTGGATATGTTGACTACTTGGAGTGATGTGAAATTTAATGCAGATAATACACATATCTCTTTCGGCTCCTGCGCTCGTAGCGAGATGGGGAAAGGTGAGATAAGAGGTCAGGAGCATTGTGCCTTTCTTCTTCACTTTCTTAGTCATCATCTTCTTTGTAATCCAAAAAGTATGATGTCTAAGGAATATGGCCATATTGCCATAGCTTTGGCCTCAGGCCGTCTCCCCCCTTTTGTCCTTTATCACCTTTACAGAAGTGACAAAAAACCTTTCAAATCTTTCTTCTCCAACTCCTCTTAGTCCGCCTACTACTATTATCCCTTCTCTTCGACCATCGACCCTGCTCCTCTGGCATTAAGGCCAGGAAAGGAATCAGTGCCAAAAGCGGCTACGACTACGAGAGCAGTCAGCCTTATAACTTTAACACCGGTTACGTTCTTCTTGTCTTTTGCAGCGGTTAGGAATTCAATAGCAGTTGATTCAATTGCTAGTCTGACAACGGCTTATTCTTGAACAAGAACCATGGCATTCTCTGCCTACTCTTATTCTATGTCATTTGCTTGCCTTAGTAAGCCTTCAGCTCTTCGAATACAAAAGGGATTAGATTAAGTCAGTTACTTCCCTGCCTTTCCCGACGCCTCTGGCTCCCTTGCTTCTAGACCTCAAAACAGCTTATTCGATCACAGTTGATTCCGTGCCTGAATGTGAAGTCTGTCCCGTGATCCGATTAGTGGCATGCCCTTTCTCCTAGTGCCGTCACTTCCTAGCAGACATCTGTCCATTCAATCGGAATGGATATTTCTAGAGGTATACGTGATTTAGCGGTATCCCACTTCTCTTCCTGAAAGTAGATACAAAAAGGAACGCTCTTTCTTACTTATTGATTGTACGGCATTCCATGCAATTTCAACTTAGTTTCTATTCTGTCGAGAGGGAAAGCCAGCGAATCAACATTATTGGACACAAAGAAAATTCACTCTTTCTTCTAATCAACAGAAAGGGAGTGTTGAATTGGGACAGGAAACTCTCATAAGCCAGCCAACAAGCCTAACCGTCCCTATGTCATCGGGGTCAGATACCCTGTAGCCCCTCTTCCCCTGCTGCAGCTATTGAATCCGGAATAATGCAATCAATCCTTACTTATTATACCAACATAAGCATAAGACAGCAAAGAAGATATGATATCCCCGAATCGAAAGCCAGTGCCAGCTACTCCTACTGCTATTGATTAAAGATCGACAATCTATTCGCCAAGGGACAGCCTTCTTTTCTTTATATTTTATATACTGATATATGAATTTTAGAATAAATAAAGAGAGGGACTCTCAACAACGAAAACTGACTCGACAGCGACACTTGACTCCTCCACAAAAGAAATTGCCTCGGGGAAGAACGAGAAACTGGCCTCTTTGGTGGCATTGGCATAGAAAAACTACCTCCTTTTCTCTCTTTTTCTTAAGCTTAACCCCTGACTGAGCTCTTAGCTTTCAGGGCATTGCCCGCTGACTAAGACGACTACTGCCTAAGAGGCTACACTGTCTAGCTTACTTACTACCATGCGGCGCTTACTATCAACAGAACCCGGCCGCGCCATCCCTTCGGGTCGGGCTACCCGCTCTTCCTTTGCCGACACACCCCCTCTTACTCCTTTTCAGGAAGAAGGGACGAACTCCTCCGCTTTTCCCTGAGAAATGACTGACTAAGCTAAGATAAGAATCCGGGGGGCGACGGGCTACATAATTCCCTTACAGAGTTTTGGGACTGAAAATGAAAAGAAAAAGCTCGTTCTCCAACGGGTTGGAAGCGCCTATTGGCTAGGAAAGGAGCTACCTTAAATTAAAGGCAAGAAAGACTTTTTTTTTGGGGTCCTTGCTTACTAACATAGAAGAAGCAGGAACAGATTCAGCATCTAAGGACTGAGATGAATCAGAATCTTAACAAGAAAGTTTCTTTCCTTACTTTGATCGCGTTTTTCCGACCAGGTCAACACATTGGGGGCGCCCCTTTTTTGTTATTTTTAAGAAGGAGACAGAATCACGATCAACCGGCTTCTTGACATTGGCATAGACTCGCTAAGGCTTGGCTTCCTAACTCAATAATAAGCAGGCTTGCAGACCTTGGTCTATGACCGATATAGGCGAGTTTATGCCACTTTGAATCCACCGAATGGGATCTTTTCTTACGCCCCCGTGTCTGAGGGACCTTGTCTCCTGTGCCTGATATACCCGTATTGGAACAAAGGACTTCGCCCCTGTCTTAGCTGCTTTACTTAGCGGCTTTAGGACCATTTCGGGCCTATGGCACGGCACCGCCTCTTCGGACCTGTATTAGCTCTTAGCTCGGTTAGAACATTGCGAACTTCCCCGCCTAGCAAGGTTGGTGCGAGCCTCCCTCCACAGTAATGATCTTCCGACCCATACATAAATAGGTCGCATCTTTGGGCACTTACTCTTGCAGCATCAACCGCTCAAGAACCATACTAAGACCCTTTATTGATCGAGGAAGTCCCTTGGGACATAAGAAAAAAGTAGATAGCCCTTCCACAGACGAAAGAGCTCAAGGCTTCTTAGCGGTCTAGCTTCGCTACCTGCATTCCTGAGTGAGGAAAGACCCGTGCTGGGTTAGGCATACTCCTTGGTTGTTGACCTTGGGTTTGGCCGAAGACCTATTACTGGAATAGGGACTACTCGGGCAAGACTATTAAGACCTTGCGCCTTCCAGAGAGATGAGAGGTCTCAACGAGCCTTTATAGGATAGGCTTGGTTTGGTACCTTTATAGGTCCCCGCCTATAGTATAGAGTATAGGCTCGTTTTCTTTCATATATAGATAGGTTCGTTTAACGCTTAGCATGACTGTACTTGGCTATACAAAATACAAAGAAGGCTTCTTCCCTTAGAACAAGTGAAGCTCGCTTATTTCACTCTCTTCAACAGAAAAGGAAATAGGAAAATCCTTGATCGTAGATCGATAGAAGGGAATTAAAATTACTTGAAAATCTTTTGCTTTTCTTTCCTTAAGGGCTAAGGTAAGGGCATCAATCGAAAGATTTGAGCTAGTTCATCCAACCTCACTTACTTAATTAGTCTTGAATTTGAAGGGAAGCATCACTGGTCATAACCTCCTTGCTAGCTCATGAAAGCCGGTTACCGAGTGTTCTAACCCGGCAAGAAGGCCTGCGCAAAAGAACGAACAACGAATGGAAGGCAGCATCCTGTGTCGAAGGCATGTTCCAGTAATTGGTGTAAAAGATATGCTTTATGGTCAAGGTTGGATCAAAGCCCTTCCTTTTTTTTCGCTTCAATGCCTTTTGACGACAGCTCAGGAAGTAACAAAGATTGCTTTGAAATGATCAAGTCAATTCAAGGATCCTCTTGGAACGCTTTGACTCGAGTCGCTCCTTCATCACATTTAGTATGTGACTTGAAGGGTCAAGCAGATAAAGACTCGTCTACCGATCCGAGAGGGAAGGTTTCAATCTTGCAATCAATAGAAATTTACTTTCTTTGGTTTGGGAAGGGGCGGTCACCCGAAGCGGTGTAACTTGATAGTCTTTTAAAGAGCGGAATTACTGCAGAAGTATAGGACGCTCACTCTCGACTCGGCATTCTTATGAAGAAAAAAGAGATTTGAGCAGACTTAGAGACGAGACTAGTGAAATTAGTTATGGGCCATATGCCCTTCATTGTTGAAGAGCTCCTTTCTTGATCTAGCATCAGATAGGGAGGCAGCGGGAGGGAATACTATAACAGACGAAGTTCTCGGACACAGCAAGCTCCATCTAGATCTAGACCCACACTGCCGGTCCCGCATAAGCACCTTTCTCGAGGCCACGCCACCCTGGAATGTGTATATAATAATAAGATTTTTAGACCCAACAGAACCTAGGAGAGGAGAATTTTCTGGGACTAGCCCGCTTTCCCTGACCTGCCTAACTGTTCTGTCTGATAAAGCAACTCGAACAAAGCAAAGTGAGAAGAGCGGAAGTCAGGCCACTCGATAGGGGAAGAAGAAGGTCGAGACTGTGATGCTGACTGATCTTCATACTGGCCTGATGCTGGAGTGGCCATGACCATATCTTTAGTCTTGGGCTGCATAGTGTTCGGGTCTCCTCAGAAATTAACTCTGAAAGAGTTGCTTCAAGATTTTGGGACCCTGTAGACCATGTGTTCCGCTTAGGGGAAGATGAGTTGACTCCACAAAGAAGAAAATTCTTGCCCCTCCCACTGCTACTTTCACTGGTTAAAACCCATAGGCAATTGGCACAGGATCTGATGCCCTTACTTCGGCTACTAGCTTCACAGAAAGGAAAGATGCTTCAGAGCTTAAGCGAAGCGATCTGTCTTTCCGCGATTAAAAAACTTCTCTTTTTCCCTTTGACTTTTTTGTAAACTCCTTTCCATCAATCCGATCTCTAAACCTCACCTGAAGTGAGCTTCTTCGAACCTCGATCAACATTCCTTGGCGGCCTTATCTTGATGTTTTCCCCTTCATTCAATGAAATAACCGTACTTACCTCTTTTCGAACTTCCTTCCTGCTTTCATAGCTTCTTTTCTTCCTAGCTTCCGGGCTGACTACCTCTTTGAGGTGATCGTAGACCATCATTTCAGCTTACTACGACCGATGGGATTGGACGCGACGCACCTTCTTCTTTTATTTATATCCCGGTTGATAAAACACATCCCTTACTGCTGTACCCAATGTCGCTATCGTACTAGCCGGCGCTAAGGATTCACTAACCGTTACTGATTTATTCCTTTGAGACCTTCCTGCCATGGCATGGCTATGATTCGAATCTAAAACTTAAAAGTATGGTTGGTGAGCTGAAAGCGAACTGTTGGAGTAGATTAATTCAATAACCCTACTTGCCCTTGCGCCCTTACTGTCATTCTCGGGCTATTATCCCGCAATCTTATTTATTTTTAATTAATTAAATATCTTGGGATTCCATTCCCATTTCTTTTCTTTCCCACTACCCCTCGTTTTTGCTTTCTCTTTGCGACCTGGGATTACTAGCTTCAGAGATATTTTTTCATTAACCGTACTTCGCGCTTGCACTTTTGGTTCAATCAAAAAAAAAGGTCTGCTCTCCCGTTGCCATTTAAAGGAACCCTTAACGGCCTCGCCCTTAGCGGCCTCTATCAATTTCCGCAAACCTTCCAACAGCAGGGCAGGTGCTTTTAAGCGGCTCCTTTCCCTTCCTTCGAATCACTGAACTCAACTATACCGGGAAATAGAAGGTTAACAACCACCATCAGAGGTTCCTACCTTCCCAGCTCTACCAGGAATGGCTTGCTCTGTCGTTCAACTCCTTGCCTACCCCTTTTTTTCCCTGCCCATCTGCTTCGGCTATTGGTCTAGAAATGGCTGCAAGAGACTGCTCTGTGGGCCTAAGAACATCGGCTCTGTACAGGACTAGTACGTGGGAACATAAAATGTACTTGCTCATCTACTAGGAGCTTAACACCCTAAACTCATAGTCTTGCTTCGACTTTCCGAAAAGTCAGGTACGTAGCCGAAACCGAAAGTCTTAAACAGCCTTCCCCACCAACCCTTCCTTCTGGTTTGGCTATTGAATCTGACTCGATCCATTTCTTTTCACTGGTAACAGCAAATGTACTAGCTCCACTAAAAGCTCTAACAGGTGCGGAGCGAGCTCTTAATTCCATAACAGACCTTGGTCTTTGTCGCTCTCCGTTACTTTGACAAGTCAGCTCATTCGCCTTCTTATCTAGAAGCCTGGACTCCAACCCATCGCTTAACGCTCTCTTTCTTCTATTCGAAATAACCTCCTATTTATGGAATATTCCTGGGGCAAGAAGGTTTCTAACCTGTAAACCACTAGCTACGCAACCATTGCTTCCTAGCAGCTCTCTTACTAGCTGATGACTACCTTCCTAGGTAAGTAAACACCTCAACGACTATCTTGTCTTCTAATACTAAAATAATACTATTTATCAACCCTCAGTAAACTTCTTCTCGCTTTACGCCCTCGGATCACAGCCTTGACTCCACGTAAACCGAATGGCTTTGAACCGTACTTGGCGCTTGGTCACTTCCTAGCTACTAGCCTTCTTACTCGTTCGTTGCACTCACTGCTTGCTTTCTTCCACTAATATACGAAATTTTTGCTATTATTGGAATATTACGGCGTTGAGACTTAAACAGCCTGACATTTAAGACTCAACTCTTTTTTCTTCATTTTCATTTCAATCTGAGGAAGATTGTCCAGTAGACAGAATCTAGTTGTGGTTCCTTACCGCTACAGAAGAGCTTAATTGCGTGGGTACGAAGGCCCTTAGGTCAGCGTCAGCGTCCATGGTATGTACATCTATATATAGTTGAGGGGGGACAAGACAGCTTACGGTGAAGAGGGAAATACAATACCCCAACCCCATTTCAACCTCCATTTTCTTTCCATTTTGATCCGCTTGACCCGCTTTGGTTTAGTTTGTCCTGACAGGCGAAACTATGAACATTTCGTCAAGTGTCTGCCTTGCGGAGCTAGATTCCGCTTTCACAGAACTGAGTTGGTCTTGCCGACCTTAACTACACTTCCCCGGGAGAAGATGGATTTATTCTCTTTTAGAGATAACAATTCTTATTGGTTGGATCTTTACCAACATAGGAAGAAATAAGAAAGAAGGTGTAGCGGTCAAGGGACGAGACGAGAGAGACCACACTGACTAACAGGCCTTATAGACTGCACCTAATCGAAATACCTGAAGATAGAAGAAAGTGAATTATTCATGAGTATACAGAATAGTATTTGCCTCCGTAATCTTGCCACCAATGCATGGAACTGGTTCATCACCTGGAGAGAGAAGGATTGGGTCTATATTCATCTCAAGTTTTTTATTTACTGAAAATATCAAAAGCATTGTTAGGATCAAACTCGCTTTCAAGTTTCAAGTTGGATCTTGCCGGGTTTCACTCCTACATAAAATAAAGAGAAGGGGGAAGGGCTTTCAAACCAATATCACATCTATCACCGGGGTTTATGCACTCCCTGCTGATTCAATGAGCCCTGTCCTCATCCTGGTTGGGAAACCTCCCCGATCCATATCCATAGTAGGATCTCTTGAGTGGGCTTGGCTATCTCCTTGGCTGCTGGATCGGGCGGGAGATATGGGATTCGTAGATAAAAGACCGGTTACGCATTCAATACCATCGGTTATTCCAGCAAAAGTCAATCCAGTAACACCGGTTACGAAGATTTTTTAAAATCCCTCCTGTTGCAGCGGCAGGGAGAAGCGGATAGGCTGACATGAAAGAGTTCGCCAAAGAAGAACACCGGTTACGAAAGCAAAGGATATTCATTGCAAGGGCAAGGCAACAACAGGTATAGCAAGATGCCTTACCTTAGGCAGTATCTCAGTGAAGTTAAGACTTATATGCCAGTAGTTTAAAAAAATGATTCTTATAATTCATAAGTCATTTCTAAAGAATGATTCGATGATGTAACAGCGGAAGAAAGCCAGGAAATTGAATAAAGATAGACTAGACTCTCCTAAGAGAAGCTATTCTCACAACCTATCTCAAAACAGAATAGAAGATCACATGTCCCGGAAAGTACTCCGGAACTCACTCTCAAGACATTCCCTGAAGTCAAACTCTCTTCCCGGACAGTGACAGGAAGTGAACTCTATCTCCTATCTCACAACATAAGATTACTAAGACTAGAATCTGAACTCTATTCCTGAAAGTAAGTGATCAGACATAGACTCCTACTCCGGACATTGAAGACAATCAGTCCGGTAAGCTCTTGATAAGGGAAAGAGTACTGGCTAATCTTGAATTGAATGGATACAGTCGATCTGCCTACCTTTCTTGATCAAAGACTGGCACTAGTGACTCAAACTCAAAGATTGGGATATCCGACCGAATGGCACTAATAAGGTAGCACTTTTGCCCCTATATGGAGATCCACTATCCTATCCTGATTAGGAAGGGAATCTTTCCCAGGGCAGTTGAATCCACTCTTTATTACTTGACTGTCGGAACTGCTAACAACTAGAATGGATTGGCTTCCACTCTGGTCAGATTGTCTTCTCCGGGAAGGAATTGGTTACACTACTTGTATTGGTAAGCTCTCCCAATCTTGTCCGGAAAGCTGTTGAACTTCAGGTAAGAATCTATGACAGAGCAGTTCACTAAGGGAAGAGGTCCATTGCCAGGGAGACACTCAATTTCCTTCTTCTCTAATTTGAATTCTAAGTTGTAACCGTTGCTGGAATGTTTGATTGTTCATCCGGAGAATTCTTGTGTCGATTCTTTGCTTTGATTTGAAGTGCTTGTTCCTTTAATGCCTTTTCTACTTCTATTTAGATTAGAAGAAAATAGTCGTCACTTTTTGCTTCTTAGCTGCATCAGCTTGTCAAACTCTCTCCCCTTCACAAGCCAAGTCCAGGGAAATGTCCCATTTCTTTCATCATATGAGCCGGTCACGTAATGATTTGCATACGGATCCAAATCCAGAGACACCATTAAGAAAGTGGAACCCGGTGATGACCCGACTTCCGATACAACCGGAGAGACTTCCTATTTTGACTTGTCAATCTAGGAAAAGCGGAAGGACTACCGCAATCAGAAAAAGAGAAGGCAAGCAGAGCAGAAGTAGTTCGCAACAGCAAATATCGATTAGCCAACAACTGGGACAACAGAAAGAGCTGCTAGATTCTTTAATAAGCCGGAACCAACAAAGTTGCATTGACCAAGAATAAGAACTGGAGGAAGCACGCCACCAAGGCTTGCCTGACGTGGAAAAAAAAGTACTATTCTATATTATCCACCTTTATAGTTAAAAAAGTTCCCCGTAGAACGCGAGCTGGTCTCGCATCCCGCCAACGAGATAGTGGGGTCTGTGGATTCCCCGTGCTATCTTTCCTTCCTATTTAAGAACCATAGTTTGAGACTCTTGATCCCTTTACTAGAGAACATTTGGGGCTGACCCACCCTTCTCCCCTGCTCCTCAGACAGATCATATAAGTGATTATATAAATCGTCCAAGAGGGTACGATCCGTTTCATTATCCAGTCCCATCCAATCGAGGAGCTGGTCAGCTATTTTGTTTTTCCTTTTGACGGCTCCGATTTGAAGAAGCAAACGAAGCTCTTCGCTCACCCGTTTCCTCTTCGTTAGCAGGTCTTGGTCGTCGAGTGGGGGGGCGGGCTCCGGCTCCTGCTCATGAGCAGCAGGTTGGTTGAGATCTAGCTCCGGTTGGGGGGTGCTGTTTAGATCGAGAACCGGGCGTCTCGAAGGGCCGGCATCGCTTCCCCCGCCTCCAATGGAAAGAGGGAATCCTTCCATTGAAGACAGAAGAAAATCGATCCACTCGGCAAAGAAAATAAAGAAAGGGGCGCCCCAAGTCAAGCCCCAGTTGAAAAGCAAGGGAGTCATATAAACTAGGATTAGACTGACAATCCCTCCTTTTCTCATAAAAAAAAAGAAGCATCTACGGAAAATTGGAAACGCCGAAGTGAGCTGTGGCTTCTAAATAGGAAGATGAGGAGATAATGGGCGAAGGATATGCATGATATTAGGTTGATTTCAAGACTTTAGATCTAGTAACGAAAGAATTCAAGACTTTAGTATAGAGAACTTTTACTTTTGTTGGTTCTTTACCAACTAACAGCATGGGACGCACAGGGCCTTTTCTCTCTATATAAGAAAACAAAATGGTTGACCAAATGCATGCTATTTAAGCATCTCTTGCGTGTGGGCCATTCTTTCTATTTTTGAAACAATGAGAACGTCGTGCAGATGCCCACGGAGCGGTGCCGTAGGCTGGCTGGTAAAAGAACCGGGAAGTAGAATGCCTCTAGTAACTTCAAGCTCTGCCGTCACTGACTTTTTTTCTTTCTGGCCGTGTGACAGTCTGTCTTCCTTACGTTATGCAAGGAGAAAGAACACCGCATGCTGGCTGCCCGTCTGAAAGATCCAGCTAAAGCGAATATCATCTTCCTCGAGGGTGGGGGACTCTCTATTTAAGTTCGTCACTTTAAGGCAAGGACAAGAGCTTCGGTGTAAGCACCAGTTCGAACTCTGACTTAGAATCCTACCTTATCTTCTATCTCTCTCAAAAATGGGTATTGAAGTTGGATCCAATAAACCACTAAAAGCTGACCCTCATAAGTGATAAGTGTGAAGATTGAATCCTGTAATATATTTCATATAAAAACAAAAGAAAAGGGAACTGGTTCACGCATTACGGGTGGATTCCTGTTACCTCTCTAAATGGAAGGGGGCACTTCACCGAATGGAGCGATAGGTCAAGGAGATAGGTAAAGTATGGAAAAAACCGTCAGCTCAAGTCCTAAGAGATACCCAACTGGGAGCGGAGAAGACCAGAGATGCCAAAAAAGAAAGGAAAGCAAAGCGGAGAGGACAAAAGCCAGCACACACTCAGACAGGAGAGCCCAACGAGAGGGAACAGGTAAGAATGAAGCCAATGCTGGTGGCTCAGGAAGTTAATCAGAATAGGCTTTTGTTGGTGCGACTATGAGCTTCTGGGCCTGTACGATTTCCTGTCCGAAAAGGGAATCCTCTACAGGAAGGGCTGAGGCCTTAAGCTCACTCACTCACGGTACACGATCCAATTGCTCATAAGGGCCAGGATTTAGCTCCCAACGGGTTCGGAGGCACGGCTAGCTCCCCGTCCCTTGGAGAATCACACCTTCCTTTCTCTTCTGCCGCTTTGATCTCTTGTGTTGTTGCCAGTGTTAATTTTCAATTCCGACGTGACTCATCTATCAGCTCTGGGCGAACATCAATATCTGAGAATTTCGTATTGAGCTCATCTCGCCTTGTGGCTTGCAGCTCTTTTTCTATTTGCCTTATATTGAGTTAGGTTAGTGTGCTTTGCATGGCATGCTTTTCTCGAAGCTCATATTGAAGCTCGTCGGTCAGGTCAAGAAGTTGCATTCCGCTAATCTAACTTGGTTCGAGTGGCTTGGTCCTCTGACAAGGACATCTCTTTCTCTGCTTTAGTCCAAAAGTCCATTAGGTCATGACATTTCTTTGATTAGACGATTATCAGGTGATCCAGAAGACCTAATCAATGAGATGTAGGGCTGTAACGTTCTTTATTCCTTCTTCATTTCATGTTCTAACTCCCAGTAATAGAATGGGAGACCTACACTTGACACTTGCTATCTTGCTTGATGGCTTTCTTTCATATTGGTTTCAGGTTCATACTCTGCTCCCTAATCCGGAAAGATCGTATGTCAATGTTCCCAGGGTAGGAACTTCCACTTTTCTTAGTCAGAGTATGGGCTTCGGTTCGGGACTCTGAATCGATCAATCGAATGGGAAAACTCCTTTCCTCTTTCTTTTCCTTCTCCCCACTCCTGCTCCTGTGGCTTACCTTCCGGGGGCATGAAATGAACCCTGAGGTTACTCTGTCCCTGGCATCTCTTTCTTCCCCTTCATCTTCGGGCAAGCGGGTGAACTCATGGCCTATTCCCTATTTGATTCTCTAGGCTAGTGGTCCCTTTTTGTCTGGCCATGAATAGTGAGTGGGACCTCATGTTCGCCGGGTAGCCATTCCTCGGCCTCGGGCATTCACTCTTATCTTTAGCTGTCCGACCCCTCTTTTCTTTCCTTTGTCGGAGATGACTTTTTGGATTGCTGACCTAAGCTCAGACAGGAGAGAAGGTGATAATTATCAATCGAAGGCGATCACTACTATCATGCTTTCTTTCCTTCCCTTGGGATAGCGCCTCTGTTCTTCATAGCAGGAACTCTTCCTTTCCTTCACCCGGCCTCACGGACAGATATGATAATTGCATATAGAAAGATCAGGGTCCGTAGACAGAAGCTCCCGAAAGGAAAGACGGTCCTATCTTCACTACTACAGTACTACTAGTACAATTAGTAGTTTCTACCTGCCGCGGTCGCAGTCCTTCCTTCCCACACGAATGAACAAGGTTACTTGAAAGATAGTTCCACTCGTTGAAAGAAGAATTTTGAATAGTGGTAGTTTATGCCCTGACTTATAGACATAGAAATTCGTTTGTCATTGGTACCTGTCTTTTAATTGTAATTGGCTATGGGCCCTACTATTCAACATACTGGTAGAAGGGAATTTCTCCGCGGATTTTCTGAACCTGATTAGCCTGCTCCTTAGCCTTCTTCTTGAGCCTTGGAATAAAGCCTTACTCTAGCTATCGTTGAACTTCCCAACCTTTCGTGATCTAACTACAAGGCGTGGGATAGTCTCACCCATTGGGCTCTTGTTACTTTATCTTAGCATCTTACTCTTATTTGATCTCTTAGTAGCCTGTTAGCCAGTCTTAGGAAACCCCTAAGCTTTAGAGTAGACCTAGGGACCCCTTCTGAATTTTATAGGTGAGTCAGTCAGTCTGCATACCGATCAACCGGCCCCAAAAATCATTTTTTAGAAAGTGGTGGTTTACGCGCATCCAGTTCTTGGAATAAGGGAATATCATGGAGTGGCAAAAAAGGGGATCTTCTAACTGCCATGCCTAAGATATCTTTTCTTCCCAAACCAGTCTGGTCAAAGCAACGGGATGACAGATCGACCTAAGATGGGAACTGCTTCGAAGCCCAAGGTTAACTCAGTTCAAATCAAAAGGCTTCCGTTCAGCCCGAAAAAACTACCTAGCAAGGAGTGAAAATCCACTGAGAGTGTCCTCGTCAAGGAAAAGGCTCACTACTAGTTGAAAGAAAGGCGGATGAAAGAATAAATAAAGAAGAAGAGGTGCTTTTAAGCGGAAAGACGTTAAACACGAACCGCCAATGCTGGAACCGCACCCCATAGCGGCACCGTTTGCCATTCATTCATGAACTGGCACTGGCTTTCATCTAGTTCCAACGATTCCTACTTCTAACTACTCTTATTTCACACTTTCCAGGAAATTCCAAAACCCCAGGAAGAAAGGACACTAAATCAAGATCTATTCTAATTGAAGGGGTGCAACGGCACCCTAAGCTCATTGGGCTTGACTTGAAGAACAGGAAAGAGCGGACTAGCTAACCTAACTGCAAAGAAAGCAGTCGCAGCCGGGGATATCTTCTTTTTTGCTGGATGTCGTGTTTGCGCACCAACAGGAGTCGGTCCTTGGTTGTTTCAGTACATTCAGTTCCAAGTCAATTCAGTTCGCGTAGTTCGTAGCCATCGTTCGAGGAAAGAACCTGTATTACACTACACGGATTCATTAACTTTCAATCTGGAAATTCCTACCAAGCAGATTCCTTTGCTTTAGGGCAGGAATAGCGGGATAGTTAGGGGGCTTGTCTTTAAGCAGACTCTCTTTGCAGTCTTACCCGATCTAAATCTTCCCGCGGGACCTTCTTCTCCTTCCATTGAGGAAGAGCCTCCTCGGGTCCTACAAAATATAGGACCCCCTTTAATTTAAGTCGGGAGGAGCAGATGGCCGTCAAAGCCCTAGAGGTCTTTGAGCGCCAGATGCGAAAAAAGGTCTTTCTGATGCTGAAACCCTTGGGTTACGCGGTGGAGAGCCCCCATGACCCTGATATTGATCGGGTTGTATCGATTTTCCTCGTTAATGTCGAATCCCCTGAGTTTAGGTTTTATCTGCATCATATTGTTAACCCAAACTCCGACCTCTTTGCGGCCTTTTTAAAACAATGGGAAGATTTCCATTATCCGCCAAATGGGCCGGGGATCTAGGCAGGGGGAGGAGAGAGGGGAAGATGGTCAGAAATAGAAAGCTATTGGACATCAATGGTATTGGACTTATTCGTATTCTATTCTAGTTTTTAGAGGTAGATGTGGCCTTTCATTCCTTAGCTTAGGGAGTGAGAGGGCTAAGGGGAATGGGTGGGTGGCCCCTTACGCGCTTTTTTAGGAGGAGTTCAGTGTAGTCGACGGAAGCTCATATAGGAAACGAAACTAAGACCTATGGTGCCATATAAGATAAGCATTTCCAGATCGGGTAAAGATTTCGAGATTAGAATTGAGTGAGGGCAGCGGTTCAGCTTTAGGTCTCGGTTCAGATGCTGGCTCAAGTACTGGTGAAAGTACCTGAAGGTGACATCGGCAGGAGAGGCTCCAGCACTGGTTTGTAAGGGTGAAGTCATCATAAGTGGTTGACTGGGCCTAGGAACGACCGTCGGGGCCCGCGAGCTTTTAAGGCAAATTCATCGTTTTTCGCTCGTGTTTCATGCGTGCCTGTATGAATTGCATAAGTCATTGTGTTTTGGCGGTGGAGAAGTACAGAAGTGAACAGTGTGTTAGTATTTAGTTGTGCGAAGCATTGTTGACAAGACTTACTCAACTCACTGCTTTCACCTGCTTCCGGTGACAACTACCACTCTCTTATGAATGGGAGAGTAGAGTACCAAGACATAGGGGTTGGCCAGCGAAGGCGGTTTCTTTAGTACCAGATATACGTATTTCGAATTCTTTTCATGGCAGTTCGCACGAAAGATAAGGAAAACTGAAAAGCTTCTCAAACCAGAGTAGGAATTCGATCAATTGCTATCAATGCCAGGAGGCAGATCAAGATTCATGGGAACGATAACCTTTTCCGAAAAGAGTAAAGCGAGAGATAGGATAGATGAATAGGTTTAAGCCTTTATCCGCTTGGAGGGATTAATTTCAAATTTTTAAGGCTTCGTTTTTCTCCGGCAAGCAGCTAGGGAAGCATTTATTCCCAAGCGATAGGGCTTGGAATTCATATTGATGCCTTAGTCCACTCCGAGATAGAAAGATACCAATAATGGAAAAAGATATGCTCTCCAACAGTAGGTTGATCAGTTACTTTCGGTAGGGACGGGAGACTGCCACTGATGGGAAGGCGATAAGAAGCCTGAAAGCGATTCTGACACAAGATACGATGACAGGAAGGGAGTTCGATCAGAAATAGACAGAAAAAAAGGCTGCTAGGCTCCTTTCTTTCTCATAGGAGGGGTTCGCATCCAACCCTTATCGATACCCCTCGCTAGGACATTTAAGTGAGTCGGGTTTCGATCCGGCTCCGAAATGAGGCGGTGTTACCAATGACTCGATACTCCGCTGCTACCGAATGAAGTTCGTCCTTCCCCCCTTTCCCTATAATAAAGTGCAGGCCCCCGTAGATAGATGTCCCATATAGCCCCTCCTCTCCGGGGTTGGGTCGAAAAAGAATCGAATTGGGTTGAGAGGAGTTTCTGAACCGGGGAGGATGGATGAATTAAGATAGTGAAGATGGTATAGTTGGAACTGAACCCAACTAATGCGAGGACCGGAGAATTAGATAGTCTTCCTGAACAGGCTTTTGATCTAATGAAGAATGACTGGAAATGGATTCCCGGGGGGGTTAGGATCACGAGATTTGAGGGAAAATGAAGAGGAATAAAGAACCTTATTAGGCTTACAGCAGGAACTCGAATAAGACCGGACTCTCTCGACGAAAAGGCCTGACAAGGGAAGGAGGTGAATACTCGAAAGCCAAAGATCTCTTTCGTCTCGTCCCGTCAGTAAACATTACTTTCTTCTGGCCCGAAATCCCTTAGTTGAGTGCCGCTTTGAATCTGAAGGAAGGCAGTGGGAGATACTTCCTGAACCGAGTGAGGTATAGACAGATTAGATTATACCACTGTGTTGTGGCGAGACCGAGACTAGAGGTTCTAACTCGAAACCCTAAGAGAAGAGCCCCCACTATACTAGTTTCCCCCCGAGTCAAATCTATAAGACTTTCATATCATCTAATAGACTATACTAGCTACGTTCATCTACTCCACTCGCTGCCGGAGGACAGACAGATTATACTCTAGCTGGAACGAAGGTACGAGCTCTGCCCCCGAACAAGACAAAATGAAGAAGAGGCCGAACAAGCAAAAAAGGAAAGAGGGAAGGAAAATCCCACTCAACCTTCTTCAACATTCGTTCGGATACTCCTTATGACTATGATTGCCCCCCAAAGAAAGGCGTTCATACCAAGCCAATAACCCATCTATCTATTGCGACTACTCCCCTATTATGGGGTACTCGAAGACCGTTCAACACACGAACTAATAGAAAGGGAGAAAGCTCAATCGAATGGACAACCTTAGCCCCAGCGCGAAAGACAGGATTCGAAGCCGCGGTACAGATAATAAAACTTTCTGGGAGATCCCAGACTTGCAATCAATCCCGATGATTATTATGCGGAAACCAGCTAAATCAGATCCTTCGGTCCGGGTCTCCTTCTAAGAAAGCAACCAACTCTGTTAGCAGTTAGCTTTTCGATGAAAGAATCTTTTATTGACTAGGATAGGTGGCTCGGAATTCTCTTTCCCGTTCCAAGAAAGCACGACTCTCGACTTAGGTCTGGCCTCAGGTTGGAGACAGGTGGAATGATGAAGCAGACGACTTTTTAACCTCTGACACCGGAATGTGACCTTCCTTCGTTCGACGCCGACTCCCGATTCAAGGCGACGAGTCTTTCAACTTTGACAACGGGGGGGGGCTACCTTTGGACTCAACTCTTAGTGGAATTTGCCTCATAACCTGACTTGATTGATTCACCTTGGTTATGTAACCACTAAAAGAGGTGGTCGAGGCCTGACTTATTCTGTTCAGGCTTGTGAGAGTTCAATCACGCTACAATCAGACGATTTGATGCCGGTGCAGATGAATTTTCTTTATTATAGTCTGATCCGCTAAAATAGTCTTAATTCACCGGATATGAGAAAGAAATGAATGAAAGAAGAGGGGTTTACGAAGTCCTTCAAGTTGATTGAAGGTCTGGGCCAAGCAAAGGCAAAAAGGAAGGCTTCTTCCCTCTCCTGTCTGGGAGTAAGATAAACCTTGCCTTCCCTGGATACTGGTCCCAAGGTAGGAGTAGCGGCTTAGTTAGTGCACGAAATAAATGTGACTTTTGGCACATAAAGGTCCGTATTCGGTCCGTCAATGGCTCTTTCTCCGAGGCCAGAGGTAAATATAAAGGGTAACGGCCGAAAAAGATAAATATCAATATTGTATTCGAATAGCCTGCTTCCCCCCATTACTCAAGGGGGAAAAGCTTAGCCTCCCATTCTTTCATTCTTTCAACAATAGAGGACTAAAACCTGCTGCCTATTTCCTCTGAGCTCCTTAGCTTGTAGTTATCATTACTCTCCTAGCTGCGAGTAGGAAGCTATCGGAGTAGCTTCCCATCTTTCGACCAAGATTCGCAGTTCTTTCTTATTGTAAAAGGGTCCGCTATCCTATTTCATATCTAATATAGGAAGTCAGTGGTGGCATCTCCTGCTTATGCCTGCCCTTTTCCTCTTCCTTCGCTTCGCGTCTGCCTATCTATTATGAAGTAGGGAAATAAAAACCTGGGTACCACCCGCCAGTTGCTAGTAGGACAGCTCTTAGAGGAGCGGCCATTTTGCAAAAAAGGTAGGTTGCTGACTTGAGGACTCTAATAAGCTGTAAGACGGCGGGAATATGCAAAGAAAGGTTTAAGAATTCCACAGTCTTGAGGCTATCCTATTACGAAATTTCGTAAGTAGTATTCGAAATCGCTTCGTCAGATATTCGGGAACCTATGGTCGCTTAACGATTCGGTTAGCCGCCTAGTATGGTAGTTGTCCTGAGGTTTGGTTAGCCCAGGCGGATGCAGTTATGTTCCTAAAGGCCGCGGGCTGATAAGAAGAGCGAGGGGAGGGTTTTTTGCTAAAACCCCTGGATTTTCTAGCTTAAAGCTTTACGAAATCACAAGAACAAAGAATAACATGATTCAGAGAGATAACCTGGTCTTTAGACACTCGCCCTACTTCTAAGGATAGATAGAAAAGGTTGGGGAGTGCCAGATGCGGAAGCAGTTCCAGTCCCAGCTGCTGAGGTGGCGTAGTGACAGGCGAGAGCAATAACAACAGAAGCAGCGAAAGATCCTGCAGTAGTAGGTTGTTTGCGGTGGAATAGATTCAAGCGTCCGGGCCAGTAGATCCAGAGCAAATAGGCGTTGACTTAGTTGCTTTTTTTTGCAGTGGATTCTAATCCCGATGTTGATCCGACGCAACTTACCGGTGATAGTCGCAGCACCTGGAGCTTTCAAGGGAGGAGTTTCAAATTTCAAGCAATAAGAAAATAGGCCTTTGCCGCTTCGGGACTGCTTACTTACAACATTTCGAACACTATCAGGCGATGATGCGGGTGAGGAGTTAGAAAAAGTCAACAAGGAAAGAGCCGAATCGAAGACTTTGAATGTTTACGGAAGGATTTCCGTTCCGATCCTCAAAGAAAGGTCAGTCACTTCACTAAGAAAGGAAGGAACAAAATGACTTGTTGCTGGGTCAGCTCTTACAATTACAAGAAGTCAAGCAAAAGCCAATGGCCCTAGGCCGGCAAGAAGATAAACTCGATCCGATGCCCTTACCTGACTCTGATTCGAACACAAAACTCATTCCTTGCTCCGTGGGCAGGAGCGAACCGGGGAACTCTAACAAAGAACGTGAGGAAAGGCACTGCCGCTGACTAAGATGATAGGCGCATGGGGACAGACCTTATACTCGTACTCCCAACCGTCAGACCAATCAACCATAAGACACTAGGCGATGGTCCCACACAGGTAAAGCAGCTACAAGAACTAAAAGAATAAGAAAAGGGTTTTACAGCGCCCCTGACACATCAATTTTAATCCAAAATCGAAAAGAAAGACGTTCCTCACCCTCAAGACAAAGAAAGCTGTACGTACGATACGATTAGGATCAGAGAAAGAACTGCTATGAACTCAGGCACCCATAGAAGGTTTTCCTGAACACGGGATCTAAGCCTAAGCTCGTTGGACTTGCTAAGGGAACCTCTTTCGAGATGCGAAGAATAGCCCTAGTCTGATAGCGGAGTTAAGTGGAGGAGAAGAAAGACAAGCAATACAGAAAGGAAGAGCTCCAGGGTTTGTTTAACGAAGATAATGGCTCACCATCACAGGGAATCTCAAAGCCCTGACGTTCGGACGTTAAGTTGCAAAATCTCGCTGATGTAAGGATCAATGATGGACACAGCGAAATTAGGATAAGCAACAAAAGAGACGGCTCCGTTTGCCAGAGATGGCTGTACTCTTGCGAGCATCGTCGAAGGTATTCCACCGACGATCTAGGACACAAAGAATGCTGCCAGTATTTACGCCGACCCTAGTAAATGGGACTGTATTGCTTTCATTGCGCCGATGGAATAAGAATTCAATGGAGGACTTCCTGGTGCGTGCCAATCATTCAAGTGGTGATCTGGCATCGTGAGCAGAAGTCGATAGAGGAACGAGGCAGCCGAGACCGACTCACCGCCACATACTATCCCAAAAGCTTTTATCTAAAAAACCTGCAGTTCCTCATGCACCTTCGCCTAGAGTCCATCAAAGGCCAGCTCCCGCACAAATCTCCTCTGCCCACTCTAGATGTTGCACTTTCAGAGCTTATAGCTTAAGAGATTCGTCTGCGAGTCCTGGCTACCTCCTGTTAGTGTAGCGGCATTCCCTTGCCGTCGTGTTTCTGGGTTTCGTGCCACATACATTGTCGTTTCTGACGGGCGTAGAAGGACCTTCCTTCCAACCAAGAAGGCTCTATAAGGGGAATCAAAACAGAATAAATATAGATATGTTATAGTATAAGTTTCCTTATCAAACCAGTAGCTTCAATTTCTAGAACAGCAAGGTAAGAAAGGGATAAGATTTCAGTGCCAGTGAGTAAGGAAGCGGGTGAGCTCTCAGGTCTGGGAGTTAAGGGCTAGCAGTACTACCTGTAAAAGGTAAGGGCCTACTAAGCTAGTTCAACAAGAAAAAGTAAACTAGATAAGTCAAGCCAAGGGAAGTTCTCTGCCAGCCAGGTTAACCTCTAGCCATCGAGCTTAACTTTTCGAAGTAGGAGTAATATCATACCTTCCGTAGTCTACTGTTCAAAAATCGTGAGTTCCCAATACAGGAAGTGCTATTTCTTGCTTAATTTCTTTAAAGTCAGCCAAAAAGCGAGCAGGGTAAAAGAGATTCGGATAGGAGCGATTAGTAGAAGGCGAATGAATAAGGTCCCTTCGATTGAAGTCATATCCAGTTGAAATCATAGGGTAAGCCTCGTAAGCCATTGTAGAAGGAGTTTCAAGTAATCCAGTTGGCGCGAAAGTTGCAGTTGTTGTCTTGGATAGCCAGTTCTAGGACAAGCCAATAAGCTCTTAAGCTCGGAGATTTGTCAAGTTCGTTTATCTCCAGCCAGCCCAGAGAGACTCTCTTGCCATTCAATTCTCGTTCTTTCATCCCTGCTCGCTATTGAAAGCCCTTCCAATAACACCATCAGGTTACAGTTATTTCCTTCCTCGAAAGAGTTCGAGTTTGATCTAGTATGAGATCTAATTACAGCTGCTAGTTTCGCCTCAAAAAAGTCTTACTTAATCCCCCTTCTTCTAGCCATCCAGTTGCAGTGAGAATTGCCAGCCATATAGTTTTAGAAAAAAGGTAATCTCCTCTAGTGTAAGTGCCAGTTTCCAGCCTTCTTCAGCCATGGATAATGGCAAAAACTGGACAGTATTCGAAGGAGATGAAGAAGATTCTGCCACTCTGCCAGAAATTGGTTTGGATGACTTACAGCCAACTATTTCTTGCATCAAACAGGGGAGAGGTCGGCCATGATCTAGCCCTTCGACGGATAGTTCGTCATCCGAAAATGTGATGATTTTTGGCGCCAGGTATCATTTGACTCATTGTTTCGGGGGAAGTTTGTTCAGGCACATGCGCGTTTCGAAGCACTCAACTAAACGATTCCCGATGTGCTTCCAATGTAGAAAGTCGCTCGGGGTTCACTCAAAGTGCGCTACATTCCTACTGAGCACCAGGTAGCAGATGTCTTCACCAAATCTCTGTCAACATCTCGCTTTGCCTTTTTGTTTTGCGTGGCAAGCTTCACATTGGAACCCCACGTTCAGCTTGAGGGGGCATGTTAGACATGTTTCTGTTGGAATTGATGGAGCGCTTTCTGGCTCAGCTGCAGCCTCATTAGAAGAAGGTTCGTAATCGACTACCTCTTCTTCTAATTGCTGGCTTCTCGTTCCTTCAAATTCTGCGTCAGTTGTTTTAGGGGTTCGCAAACTTGGCAAACTACTTCTTCTGCCAAGCCATCCACCAAGTCCTGTGCAGTTTTTTTGAGGCTGCCTATGAAAAAAAGGGGGAGTTCTTTGAACAGTTCTTAGCGGATAACTTAGATGGCTATATCATTGAAAAGCTCATCGACAGCATAGTCTACCCTATACTCGAGGTCGGCATCAAAAAAAGGAATTTTTCCCGCTCGGATTTCGATTTCCGCAACTTGGACAATTATGTGGCTATCCAACGGCACGCCTATATCTTTGATCCATGTAGCTTGAGCTCAAAACATCGATCGTTTTCCCGGCTCTTAACCGACTTAAAGAAGGAGGAGAGCTCCGTAAACTCTCAAGTAAAGCGCGATATTCAACGCAATCTTCTCGATTTCATTTTACAAGAATGAAGACTTTGTTCCTTCAAACAAGTAAGATCACTATTGGAATTGAGTGTATAAGGACCTTTCCATTTTCTTTTTTCGGTATGCTGCTCCGCGAGCAAGGAGTGCCGCGCACGAGCGGAGCGAAAACAAAGCAGTGGGAATTCTTCGTTGGGGGAAAATCCTTTGATTGCGTATTGAATATAGATCAATGTCTTTCTTGTTCCACTAGCTAGGACCAAATTATCACATGTCCATTTCGTTATTACAACCTTCTTTTTTGATGTCAAAGACCAGAAGCTATTCGCAAATTCTTATTGGATCTCGGTTGTTCTTAACAGCGATGGCTATTCATTTAAGTCTTCGGGTAGCACCACTAGATCTTCAACAAGGTGGAAATTCTCGTATTCCGTATGTACATGTTCCTGCGGCTCGGATGAGTATTCTTGTTTATATCGCTACGGCTATAAACACTTTCTTGTTCCTATTAACAAAACACCCCCTTTTTCTTCGCTCTTCCGGAACCGGTACAGAAATGGGTGCTTTTTTTACGTTGTTTACCTTAGTTACTGGAGGGTTTCGGGGAAGACCTATGTGGGGCACCTTTTGGGTGTGGGATGCTCGTTTAACCTCTGTATTCATCTCGTTCTTTATTTACCTGGGTGCACTGCGTTTTCAAAAGCTTCCTGTCGAACCGGCTTCTATTTCAATCTGTGCTGGACCGATCGATATACCAATAATAAAGTCTTCAGTCAACTGGTGGAATACATCGCATCAACCTGGGAGCATTAGCCGATCTGGTACATCAATACATGTTCCTATGCCCATTCCAATCTTGTCTAACTTTGCTAACTCCCCCCTCTCAACCCGTATCTTCTTTGTTCTGGAAACACGTCTTCCTATTCCATCTTTTCTCGAATCTCCTTTAACGGAAGAAATAGAAGCTCGAGAATCCATACCAAAACCTAGTTCACTCGCTGACTCTCTTTGCATCCATGGCTGAATGGTTAAAGCGATGGATAATAGAGTGGGTTCGATTCCTGCTGGATGCACTTTGAACGTTCAGTTCAATCGCTGCTCACTTATACATATAGCTCGCCCTTATTGGGGCACTTCACTCGCTCAACACTCGTTCAAAACATCCACTCCTTCTTCACGGAAAGAAAAGGGACTAAAAATCCCGCTTAGAGATCGAAACTATAGTCAGAGTAGGCCATCCATCATCTCCGTCGAGGCCTCGTTTTACCTTCCAATTACGATCCGTCGGATTGAAACCTCCATTAGATTCGGAAACTAAGGACGAGATTACCATCGCATCGGCTTGGATGTCCCGAATGTTCTCGGGTCGCCTCATATTTTCCTTAATCTAATTAATCAGCACCGGGTGGTGATGGAGATTTATTGCGGCCTTCTCCTGTTCATCAACTCGAACCTCATTCTTCTGCAGTTGATGTTACGATCAGCCGTGCTCTTCAGGCCATCTGCCGATTGTCAGCCTGTTCAGCTGACCTAAGAGGATTCCAATCACCCGGCGCAGCATGTTTATTCTCGGCGGCGATTACAGTCTCTTTCCCCAGGTAAGACTACTCCAGAAGATCAGCAGCCCAGTTGCTTCCCTTCCAGTCGCTTCCTCAGATTCAGGATCCCTCTCTCAGGTTCGTCGATCCTCGTGAGTTTCTTATCTTGTTTAAGTCTTTTTGTCTTATCTTATGTCCCCAAAACATCGAGCTTACCTCATGTCAGTTCAATCTTCTCATGAACCTGAATCATTTGCTGAAGCCTTCAATCATTCTTGCTGGAGAAATGCTATGCAGGAAGATGCCCAGGAAAAAAAGAATAAGACGTCAGTCTCATTGCCTGCAGGGAAACAAGCCATTGGCTGCAAGTGGATTTACCAAGATCAAGCATAAAGCAGATGGCTCGATAGAGAGATACAAAGCTAGATTATTAGAACAAGGATTCCTTCAAGAATATCACGTCGAACCCCTTTAAAGATAGGGAAAACATTTTCCCCAGGTTGAAAAAATTACCACCATTCGTGGCATTCTTTCTTTGGCTGCAATCAAGAAGTGGCCCTTATTTCAACTTGACGTGAAGAATGCCTTTCAACAACATAAGGAGGGGGGATTCGCAAGAATAAGTTTCTATTCAGCCTCCTCCAACTACAGGCTTCTCTTCTCTGGTATGCAAGCTCAAGAAAGCGATTTACGTTACGGCCTCCGACAACTAAAGCAGGCACCAAGAGCTGACGAAGGGTGCCTTCTTTCAGAAATTTAGCTCGTTTTGCTTTATTTTTGATAAAGGGTTCCACTGTAGCCGTGCGGATTCTTCCATGTTTGTTCGTCGACGTCATGGTCGTTGCCTCATTCTTCTTTTATATGTTGACGACAACATTCTCACCGGAAATGACTCGCTTTTTTTTATCCATATGGATGAAGAGCTATTTGTGCATCTTACATCTGCATACCCAAAAGGGGGCGCTCTATGGTATTCAAGGGTTTTTTATGCCTTTGAGTCATCAGAAGAGCGTACTGGTTCCGCCTTACTCAATAGGGGCTTGGTAAAAAAGGTATATTGTACCCTACCTTTACCTTACCAAAGATTGAAAAAGGAAGCGCAGAAAAGACCTCCGGGTTATCAGACTTCCCGAATGGTCTTCGGGTTAGATAGTATGTAGAGATAGAAACCGGAATGGACGATAGGGGAGCTATTTGGCTGAAAACTAAAAGGGTAAATTAGTCTCTCATATAAGCCATTACTGAGTAAATTCGGGGGGGAAAGGGGTTAGTAAGCTTCTCGACCCCGGTAAGAGTTGAGTTCGTTGATCCCAGGCCAGGTCGTTGCACGGTAGGCGGCTTGGAGTAAAGGCAGTCAGGGTTGACGTCGTCGTTAAGGCTCAGAGTTGGAGTGATCTCCGGGTCAATGAAAGAGGTGAGACCGAATTGGAAAGGTTTGAAGAGCTAAGCTTTCATACTTGACCTTCCCCACGTTATGTATTCTATGATTCGAATCTCTCAATTACAAGATGAGGAAACAAAAGCTGAAATCAGAGGCTTATTTTCCGAACAAAGAAACATTATTCTATAACTGGGCCTGGGCATGCTTTCGCGATTGCTTTGTTTGGTTCTTAAATGGTGGGTCGATCAGTCTACTCGCCCCTTCGACCGGACCGAGAAAGGGCGTACAAGACTTTATTCAAGGAGATCGGGAAAGATCAATGCGAGAGCTAAAATCCATTGGTACAACATAAGAGATCCCTCCTTTGTTTGTGGGGGGGCCTGGATATTCGGAAACCCGTCTCATGCAATGCAATAAGGCGGTAATCCTGAATAACTTGCGGCGTTCGACTGATATCGACGTTCGGTTTACCTGTGCCTGCGTGGGGGAACGGCCCGGGTGCTCTTTGCCTTTATTCGAACCCGGCCGTCCGTGATGGGGCTTTTATTCTTATTTACGATGCCATCGGCGCTTTTCCCTCTGCTTTCCGTTTGGTCAACTCACGTACTAACTCGATCATAACATAAGAAGTAGGCCCCACATATTTTTGATGATATGCCACAGGAATCTCCCAAAATAATAGATAAGGCCTAGGACCAATGGCACCAGCAGATAGCAAGACCTCGCCACTTCATCATTGCATATGGTCAGCCTAGCTGAAATGGGAATCAGTCTTTCTTGTTTTGTTGTTATAATAAGAATAGAATGAATTGGTGGATAGCTTTCTATCGGTTCCAAGTCCAAGTAAAGTTGGTTTGACCATGCCCATGGCTGGATATAGCAAGTGTACAGCGCGCTCCCAACCTCTTCATAGGCCAAGTTGCAAAGTCCACAAGCAGTGGATTGAAGGACCCACTTAAGTCTATGGAAAGGTTCTCAACTTAGGACAGATTCGTCTTATAAGATTGTGAAGTTCCCAGGCCCAGTTTTGGGATTTATTTCCACCCTCACCCTGGTCAGTAAGATTAAGATAGTAAGAAGGGAATTCTCTCTTGAAGGAAAAGTAACCCGAGAAAGGAGAATCCAAACCTTAGAAAGGGAAAGGGCCTATGACCAATCCACCCATAGAGAGAGGCTTTCGTCCGCTTTTGATTTAGCCATCGATAGATATTAGGAAATTGCTGGAACGTCAACCCCTCTGTCTTTCCTATGTCTTTCGTGAGAAGAAGGCTCATCAAGATGTCGTCGGATCACATTACTTTGCCTCCTTTTCTGCGGTGCTTATCTTGGCAGGGTTGGAATGGCCTTTAAAGCTAGCGATTTCGGGTGCTAGGTCCGCCGCGTCTGTGATGCGCTGACCAGACTGTGCTAGAGAAAAAAAAAACCTTCCCCCCCAAGGTCATTTGATTGAGGGGTACCCTGCGCTTGGACAAAATATGCCATACCATATAGAGCAAACTTCCCCCTGGTTATGAGTGAAATTCACTTTTTTACACCTATGTGAAACGGGATTTTTCTCATTGCAATCTTGGTTTAGGCAGGAAAAGAAAGTTCGAACGATTTCTCCCAAAGGTTACCTTCTCACTTTCCAATGAATGGCATTCCGAGGTAATTTCATTTGATTAAAGGGGCCAAGAAAAAAAAAGAGAACTAGATACCTTTCTACGATTGAGGCCCCTCCTCATTCCTATTTTCATTCGAATCCTCCGATTACGAGGAGGATTGGTGCTTCTTTTTTTTGGGAGCCTGGTCTTTAACCTGGAGATAGAAGCCTTCCTTGAAAGGCTGAAAGCCCTTCTTCTCTCCAGCGGGGCCCGCTCTCTCCTTTCAAAACTAGGCCTCTCGGGGGGTCTAGCTGGATTGGCGCTAAGGGCCCTCATTACCATTTCCGGGGTAGCATCCGATATAGTGGGTCCTCATGATGCCCTCTGGGTCGGATTCGGGCACAAGGCTTCCCCTGCCGGAAACGGACTCTTCCCCTCTGTCCTCCCTAGGGAGCTTCAGTTCCGTAGGCTGGGCGGACTCGTCCTTCGGGGAAGTCTCTTCCGCAGGGGAAAGACATGGAGTCGCAAATACGCCGGGGCAGCAACCGGCTGCGACTCTACCCGTAGGGCAACCGGCTGCCCATCCCGTCGCGGAACAACCCGTTCCAGCGCAAGAACCCGAACCCGCCAACACGAGCCTCGGCGCACAGGAAGCTCGTCCTGCTGGCGAGGATGGGGGTTCAGCAAACGCTGCCCCACCAACATCAGACCAAGTGAAAGAATCATTGAGAGCCTTCCTGAATCAGTTTAGGAAGAGAAAAGTCAATGATTCTTTCTTGAACAATGCCGCGCGGGACCTCGACCTGGAACGGGCCACGCCCGAGAAGCTTCAAAAACTGCTGTCGATTATGGAAGAATTGTCCAATGACAGCAGAAGAAGACCAAATTCCGGTCAAAATGCGGCCGCCCAATTATATATGGATATAATAGATTGGGAAAAACAGGCTGCGTCGGGGAGTAATCACTCGTGATAGGGCATAAGGGGAGAGGACAAGGTCAAGAGGAAAAAAGAAATAAAAAAGAAAATCAAATGAATCCCCCGGTCGATAAAAGAAATACAAAAAATGTTTATTCTTGAGATGAACATCGCACTAAATAGTGCAACGCCTTTTTGTTCTTTGGCGAGAAATAAGAGCAGACATTTTTATGCGGTTACCTATAGAGTTTGGAATTAAAACTTCCGACTTTTAGTGAGTCTGAAATGGAAAGGAAAAAAAGCAGGATACGACCCTTTATTATGATAACCTTGAGTCATGCCGAAAAAAGGGCATTAACTCCTCAAAACGTTATATCTCGGATAACAGGTCTTTTCAGTTGTAGTTCCATTGTCGTGGCTACCGAAAAACACCAAGTTGGTGGGTTTCATTTCCACGCCACTGATGCTGGAGTTGTCGAAGCCTGGGCTGGGCTGTCTACTATGGAATGAAGCTAGCATTGGAAGCTTTCTTTTACCGAATAGATGTGGAGACAGACAGTGTGGGAGCCGTGCTCCAACAAGACCCGAGCCTAGCATTGGACACATTGTGGATGATATTAAAGCTCTAATTTCTTCTTTTGATTTTGAAGTTTCTAATTGAATGCGGATACTCATAAGAATGGTAAGAGGGTGGCACATCAATTAGCTAAACTATCCATTTCATCATCAGGGATGGGGAAAATATGGTTATAGGAGGTTCCTGAATCCAATTCCTCTAATAAACTAAGGAGTCCTTCTGTGTAAAGTTAGCTAGTGTGGATTCGCGTAAAGCTGTCAAACAACTTACATTCGCGGAAACTATTAATATTCTCGGACACAACAACCAGAAGCCATATCTTTCGTCGCTTGCTGCCAAACAACCTATTGCTATTGACAAGAGCCGGTCAATGCCATTCAATGTCCAGCCAATAACCAATCACGGAAGCAAGCCGAATCCTTAGACTTAGAGAAGGCTGGAAGAAAGGGATCATAGCGGTGAAGGAGGACGACCGGAAGCATGTCTTTACTGGGAAAGCTGCCAAATCATTCATATTCTCGGAAGCTCTTGTCAAAGGATTTCATTCCTGCAAGGTGGGCATCGAAATCCGACATAGCCATAGACCGAGCAGTGGTTTTCGCATCCTAGTGAGCAGACTCTCTTTGAAGCTCATTGAGAACAGCCTCAGACTTTCCATTCTCTTTCTTTATATTTATATAAATTCCCTCCCCTCGCCCTCATCAGAAGAGAGCTATGCCAAAACCAAAGGTGCCTACCGCTAGTGCAACTCTTTCTATGAATAGAAATCTTCCTCTACGGCGGAAGGTGAACGTCAGGGATGACTCAGCTGGCTTTAACTATCTTGTGGGAATATGTTAGGAAGGAAGAAAATCTCTCCTCGAAGAGTTTGGGCACTGCCCCACGATTTCTTTGCCGTATCCCCGTCATCTTCGCTCACATTGATAAGAGCATTATCTAACGTAAGGAGATCTGTATTCACAGGTTCAGATTGCTGAGATCGTGAGCCAGTCAGCGTCTTGCTGCTTTCTCTCGAGAGCGTTATTTGCTTTACTTTAACTTTAGAGAAAGAGTTGTTTCTTTCTCGCAAGCTCAGTGACCGGCAGACAGCATGGAATGAAAGAGCTTACTTACCGAAGTTTTCTAGATGAATCATTCCCGAGGTTCTTCTTTCTTCACTAGGAAAGATCTATATCTTGCTTGAATAGAAGATATAAGTGACCCACACTTGGGCGACTAGGGAATAAGAATCTCTTTTTCCAACAAACCCGTGCTGTGAGGAAAGCCGCTTGAAAGCAGATTGCTACTGAATTTACTGACTTGCTTGCATGGGTCAGACTTCAGGGAAGAATCTTCTGAAGCGCCAAAAAGCCGTGGCACCCTTCTACAAGACGTCGAATCAGGAGATTCTTTGCAAGCCTTTTCCCCTATAGAAGATCTCCCTTTTCGAAATGCTGAAAGTTCACTTCACCCAACTCTATACCGAGCTCTTTCTTCCCTGTTTCAGGATCGCTCAGAACAACTGGCTTCTTCACTCGTTGATTCCCAGATCTAAAATGCAAACCGGCTGCTTCGCGCATCTATTCTCTCCTGGCCGGTTTGGAGACTTGAAACCTTCACTTCAGCGGTTGTGTGCCCGAAGGTGCCTTTCTTTCCTTCTTGCCCGAGTTAAGCTCACTCACGCAGTTTCGCGTTTCCTGGTTCGCTTTCTACCTTTGTTTTCGTATTAGAATCTCCTATTTCAACCGTAGTTCATGCCAAGCAAGCTTCATGCTGAAACTATCTTCCGAAGAATGTCCTGCTTCTTCCCCTCTACTGTGCGGGTGCTAAGACTAGTTTTTTAATTTTGAGCGTGGTCATAGGTTTCCAGTTTTCGGAGCTCACTTTGCAGGTCAGAACTATCAGAAGACGAAAGATAACTTATTCAGACGAATAGTGTGCCGGTGCCCCCAAAAACCCTACATTAGCAGTTCGGGTGAAATCAGACTAAACCAAGGTCGGAGAGGCCTTAGGTAGTAATTGAGATGCCTTCAATTCAGACAAGAGATGACGCACGCTTCACAAGGAGGTGACGGTGAGGAGTAAGTTAGCCTGGATTCTTGATCTATACTCAGGTTCACTTCTACTAGTTCATCGACAGTGGCTTGCCCTCTATTTTCAGCTCTTCGGGGAGCTTCTTTCACTTGGTCTTTCCCTATTTAATTTAAGACATATTAAGACATAAAGACCGGCTTTGGTATCGACTTAAATTAAACTTAGGCACCTTCTTTAGCTTGAACTTCGACTTAGGTTTCGACTTCAGCCTCGGCATCGTTCTCTCTTTCTTATTCTTCATCCGAATCCTATTTCTTTTCTTCCTCCTTGGAGCTCCCGAACCGGATGGTTTAGTTGTTCGTGGGGTTTGCCTATATGCATGTATTTTATTTCTTCTCTAACGGTGAAAATAGAGCCGTTTAAGCCACGAAGTGCCCTCTCTTAAAAACTTTGCCTATCGGGCTAGATAAACTTACCTTTCTCTGCCCTAGGCATGTTCCATTAAAGTAGGTTTAGGGAGGGTAAGCCATGTCAGGACGAGACATCACCATTCCTGGATCAGGCCTATCTTTGCCGCTGTCCAATCCCATGTCTACTTCATCCAATTCCCTGTCTACTGAAAGCAGGAACCATCTAATTGCAATTCCAGAGGCATATCCTTAGGAACTGATTGACCAAGGTCTTACCCTTAGCCTTAAAGAGAGAAGCCCGGTAAAGCCCTATCACGCTCATCTCTTCCTTTCATTTAAACAGGCAATTGCCCACCTTCAAGCTAAAAGTCTAGTCGTATTTATTACTTATTCTTCTTCCGCCATACCCATGAGTCATTCACTCCCTAAAGAGATTGGAGAATAGTAACTAAGATAAGAGTTCTGTTTTACTATATGATTTAACGAAAAGAGGTTTATAGTAAGTGTTAGCTAATTGGCATATCTCTTTGTTGTCGATTAGAGACCTTCCTTGCCCTGCTTAGGATAAGGTTCGTCTTTCGAATGGTGTGGTGTAACCATAATGTGATGATTATTGATTTACATACAGTTAGGATAAAGAGAATAGGATAAGCCAGATTCTTCATTGTGATGGTGATGAAAGCCGATATGGAACCAGTGATAAATGGTGTCCGTAGTAGTCCTAAGGGGCCCTTTCCATATGCTTCTTTTTCGTTATAGGTCATAGAAAGTAGTCAGGTAATAAAAGATGGCACTCACACTAAATGCTTGGAAGCGAGCATCCTGGAAAGGTTTGATTCAAATCACACGAAGCGAGAAAATTTGCAACCCACTACAGTTCACTCCAAAAAGGCTTAGTAAGGAGTAGCACACTCTCCTATGAAGGATTTCCCCGTCAACCGTGATGAATGAGTTAAACAGGCCCGTTAGTGACACCGTTCTGGATAAAGAGATGTGGGCTAGGATCTTTCCTTCTTTCAGGCAGCGTAGATGCTCATGGTGCGGCATACTTTTTAAAAATGGTAAAAGAAAGGAAGTTGACTGATGCTACTCCGTCTTCAGCCTAGCCCACAACCCAAGGTCTAGTCCCCGGAGTGGTTTGGCAGGAAGAAAGAGCAGCTTAGGTCAATTATTCGGAGTAGATTAGTTCGTGGCATGATCAGAGCATAAGATCCATGCATTGGTCCGGTCAGTCAGAATAGGGCTTTTCCCACCTATGCGCGAAACTGACATCATTGAGAAAATCTCTGGCCTAAACTCGATTTCCCTTAACTTAAGGAACGACCCCTGAAAGATGCCCAACCCAAAAGTAGTGGGCCATGGCGAGATCAAAGATTTCCATTTTTGACATGTCGCTATAAGGGAAATTCATGTTGACTGGCGCTATATGATATACAAACATTTTTCTAAATTGGATGCCTCTCTTTAGGGGAAATAGGAAATTCGAGACAGGTATGAAAAATCGTATGAGTAAGGAAAAGAAAAAGGATTTTATCTCTATTCTTCGGGCGGAAGACACCAGCTTTTCTGACTTTCCCACTCTCTCTAAAACAGGAATTTCATTAAACAAGAGAGAATAGGTAAAATGCAATTCCTAGGGTAAGGAAGCTGGAACAGAAGCACCCGAAGCATACGAATCCGCTTAATCAACTGTTTTAGAATAATCTGCTGAAGCAGCTCTTTAAAAAGCATCCGAATCGGAAGCTGTTCTTTCAACATCCGCCTCAGATAAAGCAGATGAAGGAGAAGGCCTTTGGCCTGATTCCCAGAATCGAATCGAAGCAGAGGAACGTTCTCTTCCCAGAGGAGAAAAGAACCAGAAGAGGAAAAGTAGCCAACGAGCTCAGCCCTTATACGATACGAGAAGTTCAAATTGTTGTTTTTTCTAAAGAGAAAGAGGTTCTTGACCATCGATCGGAAGGTTAAGAGTGATAACACAGGGCTTTTCAAGCTAGAGAAGAAAAGTAAGAAATTGAACCATTAGTTTAGTACGTAAACAAGCCATTAAAGGTAGGTTTAGACCAAGCCAGACCACGAAGCAAGCTAAGCAAGGGTGGTGGGTCAGATACGGAGGGAAAGAGAGAATGCTTCCCGATCACTCTCTCAGAGAGAGAGCTATTGTACAAGGAAGCTACATACACATTTTAAAACTGAAAGCGAGATCTTGCAACCACACCCGAAGGAGCACGCAAGAATTTCATTGCGCAGCGAGGATTCGAAAGCCGAATGCTTATTAGTAGTACGAACACTTTTCCAATCCTGAAAGTAAATAGTAAGTAAATACCGAAAGCGATTAAATAATGTGATTTTCACCCTGAAAGTCATGCATTATTTTTAGAACTTCCTATGCCCGCATATTCTTAATCATCTTCGCTTATAGTAAAAGGCGGAAGGTAGGCATTAAGGTATGGGAGATTATAGTATGGCAGGTCTCTTCTTTTTCCCAGTGGGTTTAACATAGGCTTCATCTAAGAACTCTCAACCCCGTGGCATTACTGGTTTGCTTGCAAATACTTTTCGGTACTATAAAAGTCTTTTTTTATTCCACTTCTAATACGACTTGCATGTGTTAAGCATATAGCTCTTGAAGATGCCTAAGTTTACTTTCTTTAGAACGAGGACTTTTTCAAAGATCCGGAGCCAAGCCTGCGCACCAAAGCGCTAGAAGATCAAGAATCTGTCTTTCATTGTTAAATAGACTTCCAGTCTTTGGCGCTGACCTACTCGCCTTCACCTAAAGACAGAGCGTTTTAGGAAGGTTGGCGCCAGGTGTCTAAACCGGAGACATCGCACCGGAATGCTTTCCCCACCGCAGACAAGAAGACTCAAAGAAAACTATTGATCCCTTTGACGACTCTCCTCTTCATCTTCCCGAGAAGCAGATAAGAATCCGAACTGAGGAAAAAACTAAAAAAAGTCTCTCTTTCTACGATCACCTGTAGCGTCCTTAAAAGTCTTAGAAGGATAATAGTTCTATTCGCGAAGAGATTCTTGCCAACACCATTAGGAAGATGAGGGAAAGGGGAAAAGAAGTAAAATTAGCTATTTCCGACAGCTACGGTAGTAGAGAAGGAGAAGCACTACTTATGAGAAAGAGGAGTTCTCTCTTCTACTCCCGGGTATTGAACCGGGATGCTTTGGTACTAGACTGGGCGGGCGAGCCCTAATCACAGGGGGGAGAAAGGCGAAGATCCCTTCATCCTCCGACAACAAGCAGAGCCGACACCGAGGTAATTCTATTCCTTTTTAATTCACACGGGAATGACTCCACTCTCAGTCCCAGCGTGGCTTAGACTAGTAGAAGGCGTAGGGATGCTAGACCGCTGCTCAATACTGGATAATCCATGCTCATCGGTCTGCAGCAAGCACTGACTTTTAGGGGGCGGCAACTAAAGAGGTAGCGAGACTAAGCACAATTTCAGGAAGAGGCTAACGCCCTTGCCTCTAGGCTTCCTTCTACCCTTGTGCTAAAGAAAAAAAACTTCTTTATATTATGGAATGAATACTCAGCCCCTCTAGTACACATGCTATTACACCGGAGCACAGAGTCGTTTGTCATCGAGAGATTGGACATCCCAGCCACAGAGCTCCACAACTATCAAAGGAATCTCCCCTGCCAGAAAGGAGTCCCATAGTTGATTGAGAGTTTCGAGAATCTTCGATAGGAGCATTAGCCAGTACCTGAATAAGCAGCAGTTGTTTCGTGGATTGGAATCTCGAATTCTCAACGCTAATCCCCCTCTATTTTCATCTCGACATTCTTAAACTCCTAAAGCAATCACGGTAAGTTCACTTCGGGAATCAATACAATAAGACCTTTTCACTCTTTTTCTCTATCCCCCGAAGGTGTATGTTGAGCTTTACCCGGACCGCAATTTCTGACGTGAAAAAAGAATAGAATAGCATAAGGTCCGACCTTTTTCATCTAAGGGGTAAATAAGCTGTTAGGGCCGAGGGCAGCGGTTACATCCCGGTGGTAGTCAGCAACAGCGGTTCAGTGTCAAATGAAAGCTAAGCGGGAAGGCTACTTCACTTCAGACAATCAGGCAAAAGCAGCGGTGACCTTCCTTTCGCCAATAGACTAGACCAGCAACTACTACTACGAAAAGTAAGAGCTCAAACTCCTAAGCACCACTACTCCTATAAATATAAAAAAAAGTTGCTTGCTTATTCTATTCTTCTGGATGTGCTCCACATTTCATTCGCTTTCCTTTCACATCGGTCTTACAAGGCCCTTTCTTTCTTCGGTGAGTTGCAATAGGGATTTTTTATGGGGATAGGTAAGGAAAGATGACTTTGGGAGGAATTCGGGATCAGTCATCGAGGGGGTAGTGGATGGAGATAGCTTTCTTCTTTATGCTGACTAATCACGGACTCAGAGCTAAAAAACTATGACTGACTCGTATGATTTTCATACACGTTTCGAAATCTTTCTCGCCGGGTTCTGGGGCTGTCTCCCGAGTTCGCCCGCTGAATCTGCTGCTCGCTGAACATCTCAGCAATCAGTTCCAGTTGAATTCAACGCTTTCGAATGAGTCGGTTCAAGCAACTCATAAACCCAATAAAAAAAGTTTCACCCAGGTATACATATCCTTAGCTTGCGCCCTATTTGAGACTAAGGCAGGTTTGGAACCCTGTCCTATCACCTTTATCAAATCCCTAGCTCTCTTCCTTAGTGCAACTGTCCTATTCCTACCATGGGAATATCTATATTTCTTTTGTTCTATAGTTTCGGATATAAAAGCGGACGGTATCATATATGAAGAAAGATATTTTAAAGCAATAAGTCGTGCTAGCAACAGTCTTACTGTCTTGGCTCCTTTGCCCCGGTCTTTTATAAAGTAGCACGTTCCTCTACGAAGGTGCGTTTTAGGCCACGGTAGCAAGTGTTCTGTAAGGAGCTGTGGGACTAATAGAAAAGGCTTATGCTTATCGAGCCCTTAATTAAGAGGAAGATGTGATTTAGTTTTCCCTGTTTTTCGCAAGTTAATCAGAATCGGCAAGATCCCCTCTTGTTCTTGCTGCTTGGGAAGAGCAGGAAGAGGTTATAGCCTTTTATTTTACTTATTAAATCGCAAAAAGATGGGCCGAATCGAACAAATCAATTTGCCTGTGCTATCGGGCTACTCAGCTTCAAATCCTTCACGCTCCTTGGGATGCCTTACAGTCAGGGAATCTCGAAGATGAAACTAGACTCCTTTTTTGCAGTACCTTCGGTTGAGGTGCATTTATGATTTAATCCAAAGCCTGAGCCTCTGAACAACCTGATGAACCGCGTTAAATGTGCTTTTCTGGCGTCTTTGAGTTTATGTTATGAGCTGATCCTAGTTCATAGTAAGTAGAAGGTGTTACGGGTCGGCCTCGGGAATTCGAGGAGCTACTGACTTTCTTTCTCGTTAAGATTGGACTGCTCTTGGGGGAACAGCTTAGTCCATCTTCAACTCCTAGCATGAAAGTGAAAGTCTCAATCCCAGTTCCATATTAAGAAAGTAGACGGACAGAACTCCCCGACCTTGTTAGGACCCCTTCGGATTGGTCCTCTTCTAGTCGAGTAAGGTGCGTACCTTCCCTCTGAAGCTCTTATTCTTATGGGGGGACATCCTTTCTAATACGCCTTTCCCGGACAAGGATTAGCTTCTGATCTTCCTCTTCTTCTTCTTGGTCTCGCTCCCTTCCCGAACCTCCCCACTAAAATAAAAAAAAGATAAGAGAATTTCGAAAAACTTTATGAACCGCGGGGCGATTTGAAAAAGAGTATATCTTTCTTGTAGTGCTTTCCATTCCACTATTCTGATCGAGAAAGAATCGATTCCGAACGACCTAGCCAATCGTTCTCAGCCTATTGTCTATCTTACTACGATTCCTTGGCTGCGTAGAAAATGGATTAGCATTATGTCATTCCTACAAGTGATCCCCCATCCAGGCTTGAATCCTGTGCCCTTCACGGACTTCGAGATCAAATAGAATATGTTTCTTTCCATTCCTCGGGAGCCACTTATTTCTCCGAAACAAGAGATCAAAGTTATTTTTTTTCCCAAGAAGTCGACAGCCTTACACCATTGGGATACTTCGAATAAACTAGAGTACATATAGGATACACCGGTGCTAAAACCTTTTCTCAAGATATCTTCCAAACTGTTAGGGTCCTTGCTCCAGATCTTCTTTCTCCGTTGTGAAAGGAGTTGGTTCCGTAGTTTTAGAATTCGGCTGATCCCAAGTACTCCATCTCCATCATTGCATATTTTTATATAGAAAGTAAAGAAGAAAAGGCATAACCAGAAGAATTGTGTAAAATAAGTAAATTTATCCAGTTGAGGCATGATTGATTTGAGAAAAAATAAATTCTTACTTCCAGAAAGAAGGAGCTCCCTTCCTGTACGAGTAAACAATAGATAAGGTTTGCTTGTTGGTTGTTGACCAACAGAAAGCATGGGATGCCCCACAACAAATAGATGGGAGCAGGAAATCTTTATCATTCGGCGTAGTGCAGCTTATATAGAAGGGGCAAAGCGCTGTTCGTGGCACAGCTTTCTTATATTACGATATTTTCATTGATCGTAGCTAATTAGGTGGCAACAACCGAAGAAGCAGAAGAAGTAGCTGCTACCGCTTCGTGGGCTTCTTCTTTTTCTGAGTCTGCTCGAAAGGTAACTCGAGAGTAGAAAGAACTAGAATAGAGTATGACAGAACAGAACCAGTAGCTTTGAGCTTTCACGTGTTTCAGCTCTTGTTCACAATCCAGCTGCTATTGAATCAGCGTAAGGAGATGCCGATGAGGGTACAATAGAGAAAAGAATGAGCTTTTGTTCAGAGCTTGAATCAGAATATCCTTCAGTAACTCCAGGATTCCCCTGGTAGGGCATACAGGACATACCAGGTGAGAAGTTCGGGCGGAAAGATAGATCGAGTTTACTTTACCCTCTTGATTGACTTTCACTTTAGGACTGAAAGATAGCAAAGGAAATGGCAGCAGTGCTTTATATAACTGCTTTTAGGTCTTCGTTGATCACTTCTGCTTAATTCTCTTTCGAAACCTAGAAAGCGAGAAAGAGAATAGTGAACGACTCCGATGCTATTTCTATTTAATATTTAAGAAGATGGAGGAATAAGCGATGCTGCTAAGATCCGCAGTCGATTTAGCTCTTGAGGGAAGGGAAAGGCGTAATTTGATGGGCTTTTAGGACTGGCCCGGAGAGAAATACTAAAAGTAAAAGCAAAGGGCCCTTACCCTTAGATTTGTCGACTTCATCCGCCCTGCTCTTAGCTCGGGGACTTGCTTAATGGAATGAGGCCTCCCTTGTTCTTTCTTTCGCTATCCTTAGGTTAAGAATACGAATGAATCCCATTTCCTTGAAAGTATCCGACTTTCTTTGTTTTTAGTAAGGACATTCTCTTTCTTTCCGATTCTGTTAGTGATTAGTGATCCCGAGAATCGAGCCTGATGCCTAGCCGGGATTATTTCGTTGGATTGATCAGCGTTGTAGTCCACGGACTTTTACTCCGGGGAAGCTCATTCAGTTATGGAATGCGTTAAGGGCTCTTAAGGAGGAGAGATAGGGGCCCACCATCCATAGCTGGGAAAGAAAGTCTAATTGAGTTACCAGCTTGGCCTACGCTACGATCGTTAGAACTCCCTCCAATCGGTTCAAAGCCGCAGATCAAGGTTGTTGTGCTTTCTCTTTTTCTAGACGACTAAGTAGTTGACGAGGTCTCAAGGGCAAAAGACCCTCCCCTTTCAGTCGAGTACTAACAAAGCTTGATAGCGTCGTACCTTGCTTTAGCTCGGTATGGTTCACCAGCTGCCTGTTATTTTTCTCTTTCAACCTTGGCTTGGTATCGCTAGTAGTAGTCTCCTTACCTTCTCCTCGGCAGGAGGAGTCTTTCAACGCAACTAATGTATACTGACAGGCCAGATTCCCTAAAGTTACAAGTGGGTAGCCGCCAGTCTACCTACCATTTATACATAATATCTGCCCGGTCCTTTCCTTAGCAAGGGATCCGGAATCGAACCCGTGGTACGAGAGTCAAGTAATGTAATGGAAGTTGGCCGTTAAACTTCACCCGTCACTCCCTAACCGAATATAAGAGCCCCGTCTTTTTGGCTGCAGTGCAAGCTATAAAAACCAGGCATAAGAAAAGTAAGGCTCTAAGTTAAGTTGATCTCTTACTCAACAAAGAATACAACTTGATCAGTTCCGCCACTCGGAAGCCTGGTATCTTTTAAGGACCCACTGAATCGGCGGTGTGAGAGCTTTCCTAATGTCCCCTTTCTTTAGTCTATGCATAGTCAGTATTATAGTTGGGATAAGTCAAGCCCCAGCCAACTACAGTGACCTATAACGCTAGTTTTCCACCGGTTCACCCCGGTTTCAGTCTGGTAATTACTCCAATCAAGTAAGTTATAAAAGGATAGAGAAATCCGCGTCAAATCAGCTGGGGCGCTTTTGATATTTTCAAGTTCTAGGGCAAGTCATAGGATTGACAGACGTCAAAGTGAAGATATTTCCAGTTGCTCCATAAGGCCTTTTTTAAGACATTGTCTAATCTCTGCCCTAATCTAATTCTTGACTAGGGAAATTTTTATATGGAAGAGTCTTTCAAAAAACATTATTGAGTCTTTATAAAACCAACTAACTATATATTAGTTTAGTGGAAGGAACATGAGTTGGCATCCTGCTCGCAATAGTTTGAATTACAGGTGTAGAGAAAGAAAGGACATCTCCATGCTTCATAGCTGCACAAAAAAGGGGATGTGGAATCTTCGATTTAGTATCCTGCTTTATTTATTAAGCGAGTGTGAAGGTTGTAAGGCATAATCCCGTCTCTTTTGGGGGTAAGGTAGGATATATTAAGTTCTTGCAATCCAGTTCAATAAAATGCTTTTGATCAAACCGGTTATAGTTATATCTTTCTAGTCTCTTTTCTCTTAGTGCTGTGTATAAAGAGAAGGCCCCTAGCCTAGTCTGAATGAATGTACCAGTGGATAATATTTCATTGAAGGCGCGTAGCACCTCCCCTTCCCAGAACTGATACTCATCATACGAAAACAGGTCCTATAGATGCCTTATGTTAACAAAGTGAGAGCCGAGTCTTTCCTTTGATGGAAGCACTAGACTCACTATACAGGAGAAGACCTAAAGGTTGTAAATCCTTATTCAGCCAAATTCAATTTCCAAGGTCGAGCAAGTAGAATAAAGTAGGAGTTTCTCACGAGACAACCTCAATCTTGAGTAAATTGGTTAGTGAATTTATACTTTGCGGGTGATTCCACAAATTTTAGGAAGGCAGTTTAATTGCTTCAATGGATGGAATTGCTATAAGACATATACCAGTGATGATAAGTGAGGCTTTAGAGCACCTCAATGTAAAAAGTTACGGTATTTACGTAGACTGCACTCTTGGAACTGGCGGACATTCAAGTTCTATATTATAAATCGCTGACGGTCTAACGAAACATGTGTTGGAGCTTACCTTGTGGCTAAGCGGGTGTCGAACTCATACCTTCCACTCTAGGAAGTACGAGAATAAGGACGAAAATGTAAATAGGTAACAAACAGTCTTTTTGATCAGAGATATCAGCAGTTCCGCTGGACCCTCATTGCCCCCAAGACCTTATAAAAGCGTAGGAGAGCTTAAAAGAAGTGCCTTACCTTAGGCTGGGTCGAGAAAGGATAATGGCATTGGGATCGTGTTTTTGTCACCAGAAGGATCCCGAAGGCATCTAAGCTGGGGTTTCCTACGACCAATAACATAACTGAGGCTGCACTCTGCCTCGATGTCCGTGAAGGTCCGGGAATCTTTTTTGCTTGTCTTCGTCAAACTTGCCAGAACCCCTAAGACAGAATCTAAATTTGACGACTGGTGCGAAATTCCAGTTAGAATGCTGACGCTAGATATACAGCTAAGAAAAGAAAGAGCTTTGTCCGTTTCCATAAATAAATGAAGAGTCTTTTTCTTTAATAGTATCCGCATTCCTTGGAGTTAAAGACTAGCTGGAGAGGATCCTGGCTGGCCTAACTTCCAGGGATGCTTTGAAGTAGTCCATTCATCCCGGCGGCGCAGACATAGACGGCTTTCATTACTCAGTGACATAAGGGCACCCGTGGAGATAAGCCCGCCCACTCCGCTCTCTCTCCCCACCATAGGACCAAAGACAGAAGACTAGTGCCTTGCGGTTGCCTCTAACAACATGGCTAAAAGTGAAACTAAAAGGATGAAACTCATGATAGAACAGCCAGGGAAAGTTCAACTACTTCTATCGGCTCTAAGCCTAGTTCTTCCAACCCTAGAATCAAGCACCAGGTAATTCCTGAAAGCAGCAAATCCGGTACCTCGAACAGGAATAAAACTTTTTGACGTTGCAAGCACCACAAGTACTATTCCCCATCCCTAAATAAAGCTCCGCTCGGCTCGGCGATGTTGAAGAAGAATAAAGGTGAGATAGATTTATCTTTGATCGACCAAGCCATTCAATCAATGCTTTCGCGCGCTTACTCTGCATCCAATGAGTGCAGTTACTACCCAAGTCGGCAGTTTCTCCGCATACCTCGTTTGAGCGTGCGCCCTATCCGCCTTCCTCCTTATTGATTACATAATGCTATTCCTTCTATTTTTTTTGAATATTGACCCCCATACATAAGTAAGTGAATTTTACTTCATACCTCGCTAAGTTAATTGAAATAGGGCGTTAAGCTCCTCTCTTTGCGGAATTACCGTCGATTAAAGAATATGTTATTCCACATCTGTGGAGCATCTCTAAGGATGAGTAGTTTCATCAGGAACGGAAGGAAGGGCTTTAGCGTTGGGCGAGCAAGGGCATGAAAGAGAAATCCTCTAACTTTTCTTAAGGCAGCCTATTTTTTCAGAAATGCAAGAGAGAGGGCCCAGAGAGAGTTCGCTAATGTAGGAGTGTGCTGCCTAGCAAAGTAGTACTCTTAGCAACTAGCTTTACTGAAAGCCTTAGTAAGTCAGTCTAGCAACTTCCTCTTAACTTAAGAGGTAGGTTGGTTAGGTTTATTGCACCAAAAAGTCGAGGAACTAAGAACGAACAGAAGACGAACGAGATCAAAAAGAAGAAGTGGAATTAGTCCTAGGCGAAAGGAGAAAAAGATAAGACCAGGCGCATCTGAGATAAGAAAGACAAGAGCTGATTCAATTGCACTAGCACTGGGTTATTGAAAACTTTCCTAATCTTGACCAACGGATACGAGATCAAGGGATATTCCAACTGGTTGAGCTGATACGAGTAGTTAAAAATCCTCGTCTTCATTAAGGAAGGCGGATAAAGAATCTATTTCCTTCTTCTGGGCATCGAGGTCTGCCTTTGATTCCGCCGGAAGAATTAAAGTGCTCAATCCGATCCCCTGCCTTAGCCTTTGCTTTCCTATTCTCCCCTCTTGGGGAAGATTAGATCCTTAGTCCTCCTTCCCGGGTGCTCTTCTTCCTGCTTCAAGGCAGGTCGGAACCATATTGAATGGGGTTATGGTTCATTGCCCTGGCATCTGTCTTGTACGTTGGTGTTGGGCACGCTTTATTTATTTGAGTGTCCAAAAAGAGATTTGGGTGTGAAGCAGGCTCTAGACCCGCTTCTGGTGCCCCTACAAGCCCAGACCAGTGTGACACCGAAGCTCCTTTCTATGAAAGCCTCGGTCGGAGACCTTTACAGTCACCTCCTTTATCTTTATAGTTAGTGGTTCTATCTTAGTTTCTTTCCATTTTATTTTTAGATTTTTATTTTGTTTTTTCGACAGTACTGGATTTCGGGGAAAAGAAATCATCTTCTAAGGTCAATGAAAAACTGACTTGATTTGACCCGTTAGATTAGACTCTTCTTGAAATCGGTCAACGTTGAGGACAACAAACTCCTCTACAACATTATCTTACGCAGCAGGAGCGGTATCTAAACTGACTGAAGGGCTTTTGCCCAGTCCAGTGACATCTAAGTTGACTGGCCGGAATTCACTGCTCGAAAGCAGAGAATAGATTAGACTAGCGGATCGCTTTCTTTAGGTTGAGTTGACAGCTTCGCTAGAGATTCTTTTTTTAGGGCTGCTAGAATGCGGTTTGTAGTTACACTAATCAAAGTGTTGAAAAAGATGCCTTTTCAGGTTCCAGTCTTCTTCACTGGATTCCACTTAGGTGGAGTAGGAGTGGAGCTTTCCCCCTTATGTTATGGAGTTTCTTCCTCTCATTTTGTAGAGTTGGGGAGGGAAAATCAAGATAAATTACTAGGTTCTTACCGAAATCTTATTCTGCCTGCTTTGAATAGCGTGGGCCTTCCTTGCCGCGGATTATGATCTTTTGATCGGTCAAAGCTAGCAAAGGATTTTATTCCTATCGTTTTATGATCGTAGACCATGTCAGTTGATCTACCGGCTAGTTCCCAAACGTTATTAATATTAATAAAATATTTCATTTCTTGAAATCGAATACGCCTTCTGAACTACTCCATTCCATGGTTAGGATCTGTCCTTCTAACTCTAATATCATAAGAGAAGAAGGGAGAGTCAAAGAAGAAGTGAAAGTACTTTCTCGCCTTATCAAGGACAAAAATACGCTGTTTCCTCAAACTAGTCTTTTTTCTCGATTCTCTATGAGTGGAAATCGGGTTTAGGCCAATTTGACGTCTCTAAAACTTTTTTTAGATTGGATCCGCATCCTAGCTTGAGAGTGAACTTTGCTTTCTTGACCAGTCGTGAGATTAGGCGTTTAGAGATCGACACTGAGTTAGTAAAGAACTTGGAATCGCTAAAGTGCTGCTTTCTTCTTTTCCAGAGGATTAGAATACCCCTTGAATTGAGTTCTCCTTTTGAAAAGAGAAGTGGAAGCTCTTTATAGTAGTCTATTCTGCCCTGCTGTTCCTTCCGGCCTCCCAAAGCCCTTAGCTGAGAAGCTGCTTAAATGAAGGTATCACACGTGGATATCTAAAAGAATGCGATAGAACACCTTTTCTGACATCAGGAGAATCAAGCTTCAAGCCAATCGGTCGGGTAAGGCAAGGGCATGGATGAGTGAACTCGATGCTAAAAGAGAAGGCTGCCTCCTTTCAAAGAATTGTTGAAGCTGCCGGGCATCTACGTAGGACCTGTTGCGAAGTATTCCCAACCATAAAAGCCAAACAGTGCAGCTCCTACTCCTAAAATAAAAGGCAAAGGGAATAGAGCGATTGTTCCAATCAGAGAAGCCTGCCCCGACTGTGCATCGAGAAGTTCGTCTAAGCATGAGTTTATGTGGGAACGTCGATTCCATCTCTAGCGTAGCGTGGATAGATAAGCCCGAAGCTAGTCTTTTTCGTTATGATGGATGGATTAGATTCTGCAAGAAAAGGCTCTTATTTTCAGCTCCGCTACTAAACTCACTTGGGGAAAGCAACTAGGTCTCACGAAGGGGGTAGGACAGAAACTCATTTTTTCCCATCGAGAAAAAAAAAACCTAAGCGAGACAAGAAGGGGAGCTATTCCCTTAGTGACAGTAGCATCTTTCTTTCTATACGAGAAGAATGAAGAAATACCCTCCTGTTACGAATGAGCAGAAAGCGAGACTGCAGACATCGATTACATAACGAAAATCACCATAGAAACCTCTCTTATAGGCGTACATACAAATACAAAGAGGGTCCCATAGATCAGGATATAGGTTGAGAAGCACTACGAAGGACTACCGGCAAAAGAGTAAATCATCGATCGACTCAATTCCTTCTGGTCTAGAAAGAGAGGCGCTGAAGTAACTGGCAATAGTGCAGAAAAAAGCTTTACCCAATGATACGAATGTGGAAAGATCAAGATGTGAGAATCATGTAGATAGATTGGCTTATTGCGTGTAGCAGTACTTTCTTTAAGCTTTAAGGGGTTGAGCCTCAGAATGGCCTTGCTCCCTCCGCTGGAAAGAAGAAGACCTAAAAGTGATATCTGTAGGCCGACCTTGGGATTGATACGCTTCGACTTAGCCGGCTAATGCACTCTCTTGATCCAATGCTCAATCTTTCGCTCAAATGGCCTCAAGCTGTTCCCAACAGATCTTGTGAGTTGTGAGACATCTTTGAATTGAAGCACTTTCTCTTTCCCTACTCACTTTGAAAAGGCTAAGCAAGTAAGTGGAACCCAACCTTGGATAGTGCTCTCTTGTCAGTACAGCTGTTTAGATTCTCTCCTCCCTATAGAGCTAGAAAGAAAGGCAGGTAGTCAGAGCGTTAAGGCTTAAGAGTCTGATGAAAACCCACTATAAGGCACTGAACCTAGGAAGAGAACTCTCTACTCTAGATAAGACCTTTCCAGAGCACATGACTGAGCATATAAGAAAGACTCAATGAAACTTCTATGTGTAAAAAGCTTTCCAGGGTATACTTTACTTTCTAGTTGGAATGGGACCCTAACAATTCTAAGACAGGATATATCCCCACCTACTCTCTATTGAAGTTTTTAAAGTTCTATGCATATTAGATCTCGCAATAGGCCCAAGTGGAATAAAAGCCTTTCTCACGGTCCTCTTTACTTCTAAGTCTCTAGTATTCCCTTACCCTGTCCCTAGAACAAGGATGTCATTCTAATAGTTTAGAAAAAGTGAGTCCAAAGGTCTCTCTCACCTACAAGATATAGAGGAAAAGAGGTAACTACAAATATAGCACTAAAGATCTAGCACATTCTCTCTTACCACTAGCTCCTACTAGTTCCTTGCTCTTTGCATTAGAATGGACAAGCTTATCTTGCTCAGTTAGGTAGATGGATAAGTGTAATCTAACTCAGAAAGGGGCAATGGAAGTTAACCTTTGATCAGAGAACTTGCTTGGCTAGAAAAGTATGTGTAACTAGCCTGATTAGCCTATTAAATTAGATAAGACAATCTCTAGGGCTAAGCGTATGGATCTGACTGGATAGCCTAGTCTTAGAAAGAAGGATTCTTTAGTAAAAGTTTGACTGCCATCCCGCTGGTAAAGTACTGGAAGCTATATGAGAAAAAGGGTTGTATCCTTTCATTCTTATCTATCTGAATTGTCTCCTTATTATGCTATGGAAGTTCTTGGAAAAGGTAGAAAGAGTAGTAGTAGTATGACTGTGAAGCAGCTTTTTGATTGAGTCAAGAGAATAGGAAAGATAACAAGCTTATAGAGAGGTATCATTGCTTCTTTTTCTGTGGAATCTCTCACTTACCTAGGAAATGAAACCCTATAGGTGAAGGATGCTTGGTAAGAAGAACTCATGTCCTCAACTCCAAGACTTTTTATTTTACCATTATTCCCTTTTAGATAGAGTGTTAGTAGCTTTCCCTTTTTCTATCTTCTATTGTTTTTCATGTAACTGGGAAGACTAGCGAGACAGACTCAACAAAGGGGAGAAAGGAAATAGATTCAATAAATACCTTAGCCACTCCCTAATAAGAGAGAAGGTGGCAGCTATATAGAGATAAGAGGGCATGTAGTTGATATCTAAGAATCCTTGTGTCTAAGTGAAAGGTATGCTTCTGTCTCAATAGTATCCAAGCAGAGTGTAGTAAAGAAGAAAGATGGTAAAGTAGGGCTGAGAAGTTCATTGAGAGTCGACCCTTTCTATCACTTCACGTAAGTAGAGAACACTTTGATTATACCCAGTGGATCTATTCGAATCAACAAGTAAGTAGCTAAGCTTGTGTACTCTCAAATAGCTAAGGGATATATAGATATTGGAGCGTAGGTAAGGCCCTTATATGATCTGTCTTGTCTTCCCAAAGATGTAAGCCCTATAGCACAGAGGAATGTAGGAGGGCTTCAAAAAACTCTTTCCTTTGGACTTTAACCCTCCGTCAGTTCTTCTTCTATCGTTCGTGCCGCATAGCCAACGGCTCACTTCACTCTCTTTCGAGTTGGATAAGACTAAGGCTGACGGGGAGGGGGGATAAGGAGAGCGTCTAGCCTTTAGCATTCGATTTGGATGTGAAACCGTCACCTTCTTGATGAGTTACGAGATCGGAGTAAGAGCATCATAGAAGAGAAGAGTAACTGAACCAAAGCGGGAAAGCTAGCCTTTAAACAAACAAAGAAAAAGAGGATCCACTTCAAAAAAGAAAGAACGCCAACGCATTCTTTTTTATTAAGGAAACTCAAGATTTTTGCGTCTACATGAGGAAGAGAAAACCCGAGGCAGAAGAAAAGACATAATGCAAGAGCTGCTCCCGCATCATAGTATGAGGTATGAATCCGATTAACATATCGTACAGCTTTGAGAAGATCTTCTAAGATGGTAAAATACCTAAATAAGAAAGTGATTCTGTAAGTGCTATACTAAGCAAAATAGCTGCGAAATAAGTAGCTGACGCTTTAACTAGCTTTTTCCTTTTGACTTCTAAAGGATCAAATTGAGGTTCCTCTGTAAATACTGGCAGCTCGATTGAGCGGTTCCCCGCATTCACAGGGACTGCATTCTTGATGAATTGAACAGAGATTGTTGATGAAGGTGTCCTGTACCACACTTTGAAGAAGTCCAAAATCTGGTGAGCATAGGCTAGGAGGGTTAAGAATCACTAATTCAGGAGCATGCAGCCAAAAAAGAGAAAAACCTAAACTCAGACATAGAAGTAAGACAAAGCGTATATCCTTAGCGTAGGAATAGATTATAGCATCCGCTAACTTTCATTCCTTGATTCGAGTTAGCGGATATTGCCCTATGACGCCCGGAACCGAAGCGAGGATCTCATGCTATCATTGAACGGCTACCGAACCGCCATACTCAGGTAAGCGGTCTCCGTTCCAAGTACATCAAGACCCCATAGCTACTTAGGGCCGCAACGCAATAAGGCTTTTCGCTCTAGTTGGGCAATGCAAGGAGGCCTTTTTCGCCATTCTTTCTAAATGAGAAAGTCTTCTTACGGTAATCGATGAGAGGATAATTTATTCACATAAACATATGACTGCCCCTCAATCGCCAGGTGGCTCGCTCCAAGTGCATGAGTTGCTTTGCTGGCTGGCGTAATTCTACGAAACGGCCTCTTTCAGTGGTTCTTGCTTTCTCTTGAAAGCTGATCTGGTGCTGTCTCCTTCCTTCAGTTTGTTCTGATTACGATGACGGATACTCCATTCCGCCTATACAACTACCTTGCTTGGTAGTTCAAAATGGAAGTCTAGGTATCTGCTTAAGTGGTCTGCTCGTACCGTTCCAAAAAAAAAGAGCTGCGCTGACAGGCGCTACCACGCTTCTCTCGCCTTGCGAGAGTGGAGACATTGATTTCAAAGGATAAATCGGAAAAATCGATGTCGCAAGATCGGTTGTTTAGCCTATTGATTCACTGGAGGAAAGGCGGTTCAATGCTTTTTGAGGGAAAAGCAGGCACAGCTCACGCACGGCACAAGAGGCAAGGAACTTTCCAATCAAATCGATCCCAGACCCAATAATCCATTTCTTTAATTCAAGCTTAAAGCCAAGGCGAGAAAGACCGAGTGAAAGGCATAGTAGATCGAATCGACTCCTGCTTATTACTCTCTCTTTTTTTCTTGGAGTTTCCCATAGACCATCTTCCGCACTCTCCATTATAACATTCTTCGTATGCTTTTTACTGCTAAAAAAAATTTCCTCTACCCCACTCATTTCGTACCCAACCACCCATGCCGATAGGAGCAACTCGTCCAAGTCAAGCCCCGGGCACCATCGATGCAAGAACATCGCGGTCTTCCATACCCAATATTGTCCCTTCTCCAAAACTTTGTTCTCTTCACATTCAAAATGAATCCAAATCAAACCTTTTTTTAGAGCAGAAAGAGAGATCTTACCAGTCAAGCTCCATGCCTTGGAGCACCACTCTCTAATCTCAAGGAGAGTAGGCCTCCTATCACCGAATCGTGATATCAAAGAAAATCTGTATCTGCTGTTTGCTAGCAGCAGACTCTCCTCCTCCCACTCAACAAAGGGAATACCATCTGAGTCTATTTGTGTGGAGGTCAGCTTCACAAACTCTTCTCTTTCTCAAGTAGGCCGCTTTCAGTCCTCTCATTGGTAGTGGGAGTGCGGGGGCAAGTTTTTATTGGGTGAACGACTGGTATGGTTAGATAGTTTCTGGCTTTCAAGGCATTCTTAAGCCCGGGATGGAGGAAAGCCAAGCTGCGGTTAGAAAGAAAAAGAATCGTCCGCTCTCCTAGCTCTATCATTTGGTTACTGAGGGGGGAGTCTCTCTACTATATAAAAGAGAAAGAGCTCTGATTTACCTTTGGCTTTGGTTCAATAGAGCCAGATCCCTTAGCTCCGGCCAACCTCAATCAAGCCATATAAGCCCCCAGCTATTTAGTCCAGGAGGGAATTTCATCTAGTTGCATTCCATCGAACTAAGGCAGGTAAGGAAGTTTGGGGTTGAATGAAGAATGGGATTTAGCCTTTTCTTTCAAAAAGAAGCTCCGTCGCTCTCCTAGTTGCTAAAGAATCCGGAGCTCTATACGCAGCTCTTTCCTCTTTACTACTCCACTTTGTTGATGCAACGAACTCTTTCTATTCCACTCGCCAACAGCCTCCCCTTACCCTTATAACAAGTACTGGGCGCATCACGCTATCTCCAACTGACGGCTTTATGGCTAGGCCCCTTGCTCACTGCCTTCTTGGCTTAGGAGTAGGAGTGCAAATAGGAGTTAAGCTTTAATCAATTCCATAAAGCAGCAGCAGCATTCTCTTTAGCATCCTAGCAAGGAGCTTACCTTCTTGCCCTGGAACTAGTCTAGGAAAGTTACATATTCTAAGAGTCGAATCCCTTGTTTGGCTGTTAGCAAGTCAATTCCTTTACCTAGCGGGAGGGCCGTTTTGCCAAGAGTGGCATTTCGTCTCGGTAGCGAGCCTGTTGTCGGCCTGGATAGGGAAAATTTCCACTACCGTAACTGCTTGACTGCATTACCGGTGAAGAGACGAAAGATGTTCCCCACCGAACCCTATATTTTCAGAAGCTCTCCTTGCTACTTCTTCATTTGAATGCCTCCTTTCCATACCAGATGGAGATTCAGTTTCACAGTGCAACTCCAAGACAAGACTGAGCTACATTGCCAATCCTTTGAGTCGCTTCGAACCTTGCCTGTTCCGAATCCTGCTTGACTGCATTACTTTCTTACATTCTGACTTTACTCCTCGAATGTGATCCCAACTGCTCGTAGTCATAGTCAAAGCTCGGGCTGAGGCTTCTTCACCCGGCCGGGCTTCACTTCAAAGTCAGAGTCGGAACTATTGAATTGAACCTCTTCCACTCGGGAAAGCTGCAGTCCTTCCTTACCTTTCATGGGATGAGACTGCCCCACTCTCTTGATTGCTGTCTGGCTTTGTTGGTTGCTTTCTTCTAGCTGGAAAGAGTGCTGGAAGAGCCCTCCCCGTCTGAAGAGAAGAGATCCCTACTCTCGCTTTGTTAATTGGCCTTTTGTGCCTGTTATGATCTCTCTTCGTCTTTGACTTCGTCCGTCCTATTCATATATCAAGATCAGGGGATCAAGAATCCAGTACTAATGTTCAATCCTTGTCTCTTTCCGTGTGTGCCAGCTTTCTTGAAGGGCTAAGGGAGATCCTTCGAATCCTTCTGTTTTTCATTGTCTTTTTCTCTGCTTCTTGCCATTCCGCTTCTCTGCCTCTGGTTGAGTGGCATGGCATTCTTCTCCTGGAATGGAACAAAAGAAAGGCTTTCCCGCCCGGGAAAGGGATATTCCGCACATGCTTTAGTTGAGCTGGATCTTAGAAAGCACCTAAGTGTTGGACATTTGCATGATACAGGTAAACCATAGCCTAGAAAGAAGCAGGCAAATCGCTCTAGATTAAAAAAGAACCTACCTCGGAAATTTCGAAAACTATTACTGCACACACATAGAATGCTTCGGTGTGGCCCAAACCTAGGCTGTGACGCTTCCTGTTGAGTAAACAATTAAGACTTGAAGTTCGTACTTTATTTAATTTAGGACGAGAAAGACAATTATAAAGAATGGGACTTTAAGCAACTTTTTTAGATTATATTCTTTAATATAGCATCAACATAACAATAACATTATAAAGCGATATAGGCATTTATCCCATCCATCAACCGAGAAAAACACCTGCGTTACACGCGCGCTTCTTTATTCAAAACAAAAAGAAATTATGAAATGAACCCACATATAAAAGTGGGCTGGTCTGCTCATTATTTGTGTTCGTACATTTATTCATTATTGCAATACAAATAACACCTCCACTATACTAGTGATGGAGGGGATTCGCGCCGGATGGAACAAGGCGCTTCGAACCATATACTACTGTTGCTGGAATGAAACGCAGCCTCGGAACAGAATTATGCTGCTTGCTGGGCCCTGATGGTGGAACTGGCATTTTTGAGGGGAAGAAAGCGGCCCCCGGGAGAGTGGGCAGCATCGCTTTCCCTCGTGTAGCTATGATGCCATTCAGAAACAACCCAAGAAGAAGAAAAAACAGTATTTCGCGGATTATTGCCATCACTGGAAAACAAATTGAGCTGTAGGCATCAAGGTAAGGGACCGAGATTATATACTGCTGCAGAAACGGAATCAAAGGGATTGGTTGGAAAATAAAGAAAGAATGATTAACTGGTTGCAGGTCCCTTGGATCATGGGCCAGAGCTACTTGGGTAGAGACCGCTGAATTTGGACAGACCGAGGCTAGAATATGGACTTAGGCCTTTTGATGGCTGTCATTTTATGGGCTATTTCTATTTTTCATGATTTCATATGAGGAGCCGCCTTGACAAAAGCATCGATTAAAGCCTTGTAGATCGAAGTATGCAAAAGGGTCTAAGGGGTTCGATTACTCATTTTTGTCCCTACAACTCTTGTCAATGGATAGCAAGGAAGTATTGATAGGGAGGGTTTTACACCAGAAAAGAAATGGAAAGAAAGAGCTCCAGGAAATTCCTCAACTCTTCTAAAGTATAGAGATCCAAGAGTTTTTGGGCTTCTTGATAAGACATAAACATATCTATAAAATGAGTCCATAACTTTAATTTCAATTATATCATTATATATGATTTGGGCCTTTCTCCTTTATATAGGATATTGAGTGAACCAATCTAGTCCAATCCCAACCGGTTCTAGATATTCTGGAGGTGGAGCTTGTTGAGGAGGGAGGAGCTTCCCAAGATGATGTGATGGGTGAGGTCAATTCACGTGGCCTAGCCTAGTCTCTGCAAAGCAGCAAACAAAGCCCACTCCGCCCAATATCAAGCAAACGTCATGTCCAAGCCGAAAGACCTCTCTAAAGTAGGTCCAGGCCCAGAAAAGCAGTCCAATCGTTTGGCTTTGGCCTTGGTATCCAAGGAACATCACGTGGATGCGAGGGTGGGTTCCTCAGTAAGCCTGGTCAAGTCCAGCTCATCAACAACATCTTCTTCCCCCCTCTCTGTCGTTCCCACAGGTAACCCTAACACAGCGCCATCTCATGGAAAACAACCAGCTCCATTTTCAGAATCCAAGCTTCCCCCATTTCTTTTACTGGCGGGCTTCATTTCGTAAGCGTAAGCTATATAAATAGAGCCATTCTATGAAGGGTAAGCGAAAAAAGTGAGTTCCTTGACCCGATTCTCTATTCAATTCATCCCTATGCCTATACGAGTTGATGTCAGGTCAGGTGGAACCCTGAACTCCATAGTTCTTTTGGAATGAACACACCACGCGGAACGGGTCTACCTGGCTTCGGATACCACTTCCCCTCTGGATCGCTAGACCACGGACCTGAGAGGCGAATCCCTTGAATTCTCTCAACCTCGTGATCGTAGTTCCCAATTTTCTGACTATGAAACGGTCTCTGTCAGCCTTACCAGCTGTCCGAGATGAGCGTCCAAACCGAATCGATCTTTTTGCCCCCCTCAGCTATCCCTTCCCGTCTTCGTTTAGCAGCGAACTCAAGGATGGCCTTTATGTATGAGCCGAAAAGGAGGTATCCATAGATACCAACCAAACTAGCTAGTCAGGGAAGGTAGGTAAGTAAGAGGCGGATCTAGGGAGTCTTTACTTCTTCGACTTCTTATTCATAGTTGATTCCAACCTCCACCAGCAAGCAGCACCGGAGTGAATCGTAACGTTTCGATCTGGGGGTAAGGACTCGTCAAGAGACGAGACGTAGCTAATGCTGTTTGATCACCGTCACGAGATTTGTTTGCAGCTACTATAGCTAATCAATCTCCTGCTTTCATTCCGTTTGATTGAAGACTGGAATGCGATCTGAGAGCGGATCTAGGAATACCCTGGTAGTGGTAGTTGGGTTGGTGAAATCCGATAATCGATTGGCTTTAGAAAGGCTTTCCCAACCTAGACATTGTAACTGAAAGTCCTGCCTACAAGTAGGCTTTTTGTAATCCTCGAAAACCTTCTTCTTTTACTGGCAAGAGATTCTAGCAGCTTACCCCTTTCATACCCCACGGAGCGGGAGTACTGGCATTTAAGTCAGGCTGTCTTGCTCTTACTATTCAAGCCCCTCCTTCTGGAAGTAGGAATGTCCCTCTGGTTATTCCATTTAGTAAGTGAGGTCAGGTTGTAACCCGGACCGAAGGTGCTGACTACCAGTTACCGGAAGAGCAATTCCAGAGCGAACATCCCTTCCTTAAATTAAAAGAGAATTCTCACTTCTTCATGTCATTCCTTAAAGGCTAACGCTAACTTGAGCCTCATTCTCACTACAGGGTACAAAAGATGAAATCATAAAGAAATGGTCAATTTCAGGACCTACTCTAGACAGCTTGATAGGCTTCCAATGGCCTTCATGGACCTTTGACATAACTATAACTCACCTAATCAAAAGGAAAAAGATAGAACCAATTCAGCATTAAAGGCTTGGTGCAGGACCAACCGCTGACTCTCATATAATAAAAAAGTGAGTAACCGGGACTATTTCAAAACTTTCACTTTGGCCTTTCGTATAGCTGGAAAAGTGACTCAGCCTAATTTCACTCATGTGAGGGCTGGCAAACTTTCACGTTGTATATAGGTGAAAAAGCTCATCAGCCCGTTTTAGGGAAGGGAGGTCCGACAATTCTTTTTTCTTTCCGAAAAAAAAGCAAAAATGAGAAAACTCAAACTTGCTTCAAAAATTCCCGGGTTTTCGTTCAAACTAGCTGTGGTCCGGAAAATGGAGTCCCCGATAAAACGTGAAAAAATCCCGACCAAAAGAATTTTTCCCAATAGATTCACAGTTAGGGACAAGAGGAAAGCATCTTCAGTACTATCAATCTCACCTTCCCCGGCTTCTCCTTGTTCCAGCGGCAAAGGCTGGATCGGAGCATGACATTGGTAGTGAAGGCAACCAATAGCCCATCTTCGGTGCTAGCACCTGGGGAACGAGGGAACGAGACGGATCCTATTGTGCTGTGCTTCTAGCCAGCAGACCCTTTATACTAGATAAATCCTATGGATCCTGACACCGTAGCTCCTCGCTTAATGTCCCTTTCTTTCTGGGTCAAGAACTGAAGTAGCGGGTGGCCTTGCCCTCTTAAAAGATGGGAATGGCGCTCGGGTCTCGCGGGCACAAGAAAGAAAGTCAGCCCTGCATGCAATAAGAATCCCAAGCCAAGAGCTAATCCGAGTAACTTATAGTAAAGACGCTGGGTATCTTTATTGATACGCTTCCTCACTAGCAAAGCAGGGTGCCAGCCCGGGCTTTTTATTGTATATCAATACTCGACCCTCGCTGACGAGGAAAGAGTGATGGGAAGACCATCTTATATGATTCGATCCAGCTGCTGCTACCTCTCCATTCATTCCTTTTTCCTCTATCGTGGCAAAAACCACTTCATTTAAAGAAAAGCCTACCAAGGCCACTTTTAGGTTCACCAATCAACTTAGAGAGAAGCCCTTATCAAGACAGCTTTAGAAGCAGAATCCGAGATTGATCCCGACAGGAAGTTAGCGCTATCAGTTCCTAAAAAGTCAGACTGCCGCTGACATCGCGTCAGAGGAATTGAGACTATGATTGTCGTTCTTTCATTCACTTACTACCCGTACCCGAAAGAAAAGAGGCGAAAAAAGAATCTAAGGCGGATCTACTAGCTTTTCCTTGAAAAAGGCTCTCTCAAGCATTTAAACAAGAGATACAAGAAGAAAGTTGCCCGGACGGGGAAATATACGGATTTGGAGAGAAAAGACCGTTACCGTTACGTTAAGGGTTGTGATCAAGAGATGCGCATGTGAGGCCGGGTGACACACTTGAGGGTTATTCTATTCAGCTTCGTAGAAGTTATGACTTTTGGGTTATTTTGATAGTGATTGGGCTGGAGACTTGGATGATAGAAAAAGTACTACTGGCTTTCTTTTCTATCTTGTAAATACTGCTTTTACATGGAGTTCCAAGAAAGAACCGATTGTGACGCTTTCTACGAAGCTGAGTATGTTGCATCGTGTGCTTGTCATGCAATCTGGCTTAGAAATTGAATATTGAATAAAGGCAAGGGAAAGATGGGGCATGATGAGGTCCCTCCTGGACCTCTCCAGGGGAGAATGGGTACTAGTACAAGACAAGTCAGCAAAGTGGATATTCAACGTACGTCCAAGAATGGCCTTGCCGCCTCGACCGAATTTCAAGTTCAGCCCAAAGTAAATCTGTCTTCGGCTATCCAGCAAGCAGCTGGAACCGGATTGCCATACTCATTGGCTTCACTGAACTATCAATACATCTTACACTTATTGGCTAGCTCACGGCCTGCCTACTTGCCATTTGAAAAAGAGCTTCCTACTTACTCGCTTGCCCGGGAAGACAACCAGCTATCCCGCCCCCCTTATCGTTAGAGGTGAAAGGATGGGTTTCCAAGGTCTTCGTTCGAAGGTATTAGATAAGATGGTTCGGGTCCAGGTTCATAGATTGCAGGAGATGGCTCACTGTTCTTATTCTTATACCTAAAAAGGTCGGATCGAGGGACAGAAAGAACTTCATCGATAGCAGCAGTTGGGGTCATTCCATTCATCAAGAGCAGAGGAATCCAGAAACAGGAGCAGGAGAGCTTGGACTTTGGAGCTTCTATTCAGGGCCAGGAGACGAAGAAAGATAAGAAGAGGGTGGCGCTTCCACTGGATTCGATATCAAGAGAGGGAGGGTGGTAGTTCGCCAGGTCTTAGTGAAGGGCTTAGGCAGCTTCCTTTCCTTCTTTCTTTTGATGGTGGCTATTGACCCAATTTATTGCCTTATGGAGCCGTGACTGATGGCTATCAGCTGCTTGCTGGAAGGGAATAGAAAGCTTGGCCTGCTTAGCAGGTGGAGTCGCCCTTCGCCACCAGATGAATAATTAGCAGGAGATGGGGTCTCGATAAGAGGTTTCGAAAGTGCTCTGTTCATTCGCAGGAATGGTCTCGTAGATGGCTTATCTTCCCTCGGATGGAGCTTCTTACCTGTAGTTGGAGATGCAATATATGGCGAGCTAGGGGAGAGATCAGCATCGATAGGACATGGAGATGTGGGCTCAGAAGGGAGTGGAATAGAGGGTCCGAAGGAGAGGGATTAGGGGGGTTCACTTGCTTACCTTGTCGGGTCACCTGGAGAGGTCGGTCGAAGGTTGCATTGGATTCCAGGACGGAGAAGCAGAGTTTGCTAGTTAGCTTTCCTTCATCACAGGGGTTTCGTAACCAGATTCTTATCTATCACTTATCGAGGGATCAGTTCCCAATTAGACTATCACAGGGGAGCAAGCAAAGCTAGTCCCTCCATAAGTCTCGTTTAGTTCATCGTAGGATTTCAGTTTTATCAGAAACTAAACCCTAGCCCTAGTTAGTAGTAAGAAGTCATAAGGAATGAAACCGTCACTTGCTATTGTCCCCTCTAATTCCAAATCTCAAGCAAGCTACTGACTAATAATATAAGTTGATCGGACTGAGGCAATTAAATTATTCACCAGAGTATGGGAGGAGTACGGCTTTTCTTATGATTATAGGGCCAATGGTAAACGCTTTTTTCTTTCTTGGGAGTGAACTAAGCATCGATCGGAACGCCTAGTGCTTAGCCTCTCTTCCTTCCGCTTTGCCCCCTTTCTCAGCTCGTTATTCTGCCTTTGATTTTTGATCGCGACCAAAGCAAAGGACTTTTTTGATTCTGGAAAAGAAAGAGAACCAATTGCAAAAGAAGTTATTATATACCA